ACGGAGCGGGCGTACAGCTTCACTACTTTAATTACATTTTAGAGTGACTTCTCAAGTTGAAGGAGTTTGCCAATAGCTTCTGAAGGATCAAGCCTATTAATTTTCCATCGACAAGTGGGGGTAGAGGGAAAAAGATGTACACGAAGATAAACTGGATTTTTGGTTAAATCCGTGTAAACCACCAATTTCGTCTCGCCAGAATCTACTCATGATAGGTAGTAAGAAGAAATTTCATAGAAAATTTGCATAAAAATAGACAATATGAAGAAATAGACATAAGTTTAAGAAAGGATCTACTAAATTTCGCCACTTGCCTCTGTTTTACTCGTATGTTATTGGTTAAACAATTCTTGAAAATTGTGGTACGGCAAGAGCAAATTGTTGACGTAACTGGGAATGTAGGGAAATCTTTGCATTCCTGCACACTCGCAGGACACCGAGAGAAACAATTACCACATCTTCAAATTATTTCCGATGGCTAAACTGTTTTTCGAACGAATCGCACTCCTTCATATACGTCAGGAGTCCATTGGTGGAACGGAACGAGAGAAAGTTTAAACGCCGTTCCGGCTAGGATAAACGCAATAGCAGTGTGAATTACAACAAGATACTGACTAGACGGGAGTACACCTGCTGTTTTATCAAGCTGAAGCTGTCCGCCAGAAATTCCATGCAACGGAGAAAAGCCATATAGCGAGGAAGACGAGCTAGCTCCACCCATCAGTAGAAATTTCGTAGTTGCTTCATTCGATCTTATATCTTTTTTGGTATGTCCGGACAAGAAACGAGAAGATAGACTTGATAATTCCAATGCCACATAGAGGGTGACCAAATCATTTGCCCAGCGAGGAACCATTCCACCCGAACTTGCAGTTAGTAAGAAAAACGGGAATTCTGCCAGAGCCGTTTTTGAACATCGTATGTAATCAACTGACAACGGAACAGATAATAACGAACAAATCAATAAAAAAAATCTAAATATGTAGCTAAAATTACTGATCCAATAATTTTCAGAAACAGTAGAAACCGATTGGATCTGAATCACCCATTGACATAATGAAACAACCGCGCCAATTAACACAGATATTAGTGAAATTCGGTAAAGTAAAATTGTATTTCTCCCTCTGTTTGATAAGTCAATTACAATAACTGTAATTAAACTGAGAACTAAAATACGTTCTGGCAAAGTTGACAGATTACCGAGTAAAAAAAAGAAATCTGGGAACATAAAATTAATGTAATTCGTAATAAAAATCAGGATAATATTTGAGAGTGGATAACCTTCCGCCACAATTTTCTCATGAAAAGGAAATGAACGAGTTAGGTACTCCCATATCTATGTAACCGTATAAGTCGCAATAGCGGTATATTCTTATTTTTTTCTTCATCCAATCAATTTGGTAATAAGCTTTATTAAATTGAGTTAGAAGAAAAAAAAGCAAATATTAAACATATTTATTGCACTTGTATTTTTAATGAAGTAGATTTTAATGAAATAGATCGAATTAGGTTTAAATGCCAAACCCTTCGATTTATTTCGGAAGAGTTGAGCTTGCTACACGCAGGAACCACTTTTGGTAGTTCTAGGTCAAACCTACGTCGTAGGAGACGTATCGTACTCCTATGTTTACCAGCTAACGTACCATCACACGAAAGTCGTGGCATATATCTCAATCTACGCAATCCATCTCGATTTACTGAAGCGCCGTGATACGAAGAAAAAGTATTCCAAATTTTTATAAACCTGTTCAAGATATCATCATCTGCTAACACAGTCCAGGCTAATTTACTAGCTGGATATCCATTACCATCGCGGAACTTCTCTTTTTCCAAAAGTTTAACTAGCTGCAAAATTGGAATCCTTGGACAATTTATTCTGCCATTCAATATACTGTTGTAGGGACCCACCATGGTTTCAACCCGGACATCTTTTGATACTGCCTGAATAGTTAATGTGTAACCCAAGAAGAAAACACAACCGGTAGGTAACAAATTGGTACGTATTTGGATAAATTTCGTTGGATAATGTAAATGAAATTTAAGAAATATCAAAATATAGTGAATCCATTTTTTTACAAAATATTGGGCTCCATGAAAAACTATAATAGATTTGTTTTTATATCTTCCAAAGTGAATGCACAAACTTCGGATGAGACAGTGGTTGATGCCTATTGCATCTAATTGAAAATTATATCTAGAAACACGTTTTTTTTTTCTAACCACGTTATTTCGATCGGGAGATACCAAATATCTCGGTTGCAACTTACGCATTCGTGTCCATAAAATTAACAATATGGAATCGATTTCGTAAGTGTAAAAGTTTTGGAGTAGCATTTCAATACTTCTCTGTCCTCTTCGCTTACAAGACCGAAATTGAATAAATTTTCCATACGAAGTTTTGTACGCGTGAATAACTATCCTTAATAGATGTAGGAATGGAGCATCTTTAATTCGTCGGCGAAACAGGCGAACTACAGTTTCTACATGAAGATTCTGTGACATCTCGATCTCTAAAACGTGGCTAGATTTTGGTAATCTATCTTCCAAAAATAAAAATATTGAATGAGTAGACTGTGAAATTTTTGAATTGTTACTTGTTTCAGCAGCTAGCCGACGTAAAAGAGGTATTCCTAAAATTAGACATATTGTTTGTAGAAGTACGTGAAGATACGAATCTATATCAAGCCGACTACTTCATTTTCAAACAAATTCTGAATAAAAAATCTCTGAATAATCTTGGTAACGCACGCTATCAACTAAACGTTTCGTCGCCACTGCACTACAAGCCCCAAAGATTAAATCTATGTCTTGTCTATTTAAACAAGACTTACAAGCGACTGAATAAAAATTATCTCTAAGTAGAAGAAGAAGTAGATATGAGAAGCAATCTTGATTAACGCTAAGCCCTTCACTTCTCCGTGATACATCAAATCTAGGAAGGGATCCAGAAGTTATTTTCATCACAGTAACTCCTAAACATTACTACATCCCGTAATGAATTTTCTCCAAAGGATTCAATTTATTAAATTAGTAGCTAAATTTTCATTATATGAGTAAGATAAAACTACAATTTTTTAACCGTTGTATTGACAAATGAGGAATCATCCGTTTCGTTGGACAACGTGAAACCCGAAGGTAGTAAATACTTACTAATATAGTAAATACTTACTAATTCGGTTTCTGTGGGGGAAGCATCCACACAAATAAAATATTTTTTAATTCGATCCTCGGTTCGGTGATGTGTCAAACTGCAAACATATTTTGAAAAGTTGTGTCGAGTTCTACTAACTTCTTAATCGGGTAAAGTCATTGATCAACCCCTAACCCCAAATTGAGTTGGATGGGAAAAATCGTTCCGGTAGTAATGATGTCACCGGCTTGAGCTACTTCCGCCCCCGCCCCCTACCCCAATTTTCTATCACGTCTAGAAAGATATGTCCGATATCACTTTCTTCGAAAGAGGTTTTGACAGAAAACCAGTAGTCCCTTCGAAACATTCTACTTCTTAGGGGGATGCCAAATACGGCATAGATGTAGAGTATAAGTAGAAGAGGGGGATAATATAAAAGCACCTGAAAAGATCTGTAAACTGGGCCCATTATATTCTCCTAAATTTTGATTTCTAATTAGAGGTCGATTCCAATTTGTTCGGGCACCTTCGCCCGTTTCAAAATAGAACGAACGGTTGTTGTTGATTGAGCTCCCTGTTTAAGTAGAGTAGCAATAGCAAATAGATCCAATTGGGTTTGCTCTCTCCGGGGGTTGTAAAAACCAACCTCCTCAATAGCTTTACCTTCTCTACGAAACTGGGTATCAATTGCAATTATTCGGTAAGTAACCTATCGAGATAGGTGGGTGCACACGGTACGGCCCCCCCCCCCCCCGCAAAACCGTATATGAAACGTTGAATTCGTGCGGCTTGGAGCACAACTTCAGTTGAATAGATAACTGCTTGCTCTATCCAATTGCAGAAAGATACTTTTAACTCATATGTGTATGACGCGGATATTCTCCGATTTACTGAATTATCTCCCCACGAATTATCCCTTTGTAAGAAACAATACTATAAGGTAAATAGGTAGGATGAATGGGAAGACGGACTTACTCCCCCACTTCTTTCGTCATTTCCGATTTACCCGCTAATTAGTTCAACTGGATATCGAACATCTCCTCGTTCGTAGATCGATTTCGTCAATCCTTAGGTTTAGGCCTAACCCCGAGGCTTTTCCAAATTAAGAGTTGGTAGCAACAGAACCCATCTCTATTGACCCCTAAAAAAGAAATTCATCAATTAAGTTTCCTTCTGTATCTGTTATAAATTATGGATAAAATAAAACTCAATCAAGATGAGGTGGTTGAATCGTCTGAACCCGGCGATACTGAGTCAACCCTACCAAAATTCGATTTTAAGTTCCCGGTAGGAACATACAGGGTAACGGACTAATGAGGCTTCACCGCGCTATTTCTTTTAAATAACCATAGATACAACTTTCTCCTAGAAATAGAAATAGATTCCAATAGATAGATATTATTCAAGTTTCATTGGGTAATTATTTTTAACAAATGTCGAATCAAGAACGTTCCACCCTTCGAGTGGAACCGGCGGGTACTAAACTCCGCAAAAACGATCTCGATGTTCGAGTCACGCGTTGCTTCTTACCATGTCGCCTCAAGCGAGGTTTTACCGTAATATCTAAAAACCGAGAATTAATTTCCTGTTAAATACTTATTGCCCCAGTATTTTCGATTAATACTTCTGATACAAACTTCATAATGCGAAGTGAAGTTAAGCAAACTGGAACTTATCCCAAATGATTATCTGTACAGTTTATCAAATTAAATACTTGATTTTTCCTTAGCCGCATACGTTACATCAACTGTAATTTCTGAAATATTGTTTTGCTTTGCAAAGACTTCGGTGTTTTTTCTGGCTCTCCCCCTTACAAAACCAGGAATTTTATTTGGTTCCGACTCAGCTTCGGGAGTCCAATTAATATCTCTTCTATCTGCTGATAGAGACTTATTGCTTACCTCTTTGGTATCATGCCCTCCGAAAACATCTGATAAATGATCTTCCATACCCAGATTAAATGAGTTGTAGATTAAATCGGCTATTTGATTGGTTCCTTCGTAACCCAAAAAGGGTCGATATCCCAGAGGGGAGTTCTGAATATGAACTGGTGAAGAAATGACCCCGCACGGAATATCAATACGTTTGCCAATATGACGCTCCATTTGAGTTCCAAATATGGCGGACGGTTCAATACGGGCTATCGTATCTCCGACTTCGGTATGATCTTCCGTAACTATTACTTTATCACATAAACCCTGAACCTGTTCGCTGAACCGTTCTGCGTCATGCTTGCAATACGTGCCTGAGCAACTGACACGAATTCCCATTTCTTTAACGAGTATTTTGGTAGTTGAGGCTGCATGAGTTGCATCACCGAAAATTACTGCTTCTTTTCCAGCCAAATTTTGACAATCAATAGACTTTGAAAACCAAGCTGCTTGGGAAACAAATTTAGTTTGATTGTCAATATATAATTTGTAGTTAAGTCTTTTATCTGACAGTGCGAAAGCCCACACATTCACAAGCTTCTCAATCTGTCCAATAAAGTCGGCTGTGTTTGAAATCCCCATGGGAGTTATAGATATGTAAGGCATTCCATACTCTCTTTCCAAAAAAGTTGCTGTCATCAAACCTACTTCGCGATAGGGAACTATATTGAACCAAGCTCTTGGTAAATCCTTCAAGTATTTGAGATACCCCCCCTCTGGGATTACTTGATTGACTGAAATTCCCGATTCTCCAAGTAGACGTTTCAATTCGCGACAGTCATGTTGATTGTGGAAGCCTAAGGTAAAAATTCCTATAATATTTGCTGAAGGTACGATTGTTACGGATCGGTCCAAGGTACTTCGTTTACGAGCCCTATCCAAATGAAATCGAATTATTTGTTCCAAGGTTCTATCTGCCGCTTGAAGCTCATTAACTCAGTGATAATTGACATCCGCTAGAATTACATCAGACTCGGAAGACAAAGAAGCTCGATCTACAAAATTTTGTAGGTCCTCCTGTGAAATGCTAGAGGTACACGTAGGTGTCAAAACAATTAGATCGGGGTGTTATTCCTCATCTTTTCGGCTTATATTATTTATAACCTTTTCCTGAGACCCACGCGCCAATACGTGGCGGTCCACTACACTGGCAGTTACTGGGGTGAAATCCCTTTCCCTCTCCGACGTGGAACGCATCACGTTGAAATAGTCATCTCCCAAAGGGGCATGCATTATAGCATGTACGTTCCTGAAAGAACTAGCTACTCGTAAGGTACCTATGTGGGCGGGTCCAGCATACATCCAATAAGCTAATTTCATAATTTAATTTCAGTATCATTTTGTTGCTTCGCATCATAAAGGGATCTATTGCTATATGTGGCTTATCATCATAATATAAACTGGGAGATCCATCGGGAGAAACTACCATATCGAGTATATCGAGGGAGGGGGTAGATCGCAAATCGAAGCTAGAAATAAGATTTATAACTTTTTTAATTTCTAGTCTATGAAAATGCGGGAGATCTTTTTTTCATAATTTTTCATAAAAAGAAATCTGGGACGGAAGGATTCGAACCTCCGAGTGACGGGACCAAAACCCGCTGCCTTACCGCTTGGCCACGCCCCACAAATGGTCGGTACGATGACTATCTCACACTTCGGGTTTCCTGTCAACCGGCTTTTGTAGTTACTTGCTCGGTTACGAAGGAGCAGCAACGGGAACCAATTAGGTTTTTGGTGAATCCCAATTATTCGAGTGAAAGAAGATATAATAATATATACCCGACGGGTCAACCAATTGAGAGGTGATGTGCAACCATGTCGGAGAGAAATTATTTGTTACATCACTGGAGAATGAAGATGATAGTTTTGTATGACATCTATCTGGAAAATTCTATTCACCTCAACGGCACTTCTTTCGCCAAATTACCCGAAGCTTATGCAATCTTTGATCCAATTGTGGATGTGATGCCGGTAATACCGGTGTTTTTCCTTCTCTTAGCCTTCGTTTGGCAAGCCGCAGTTAGCTTCCGGTAATAAGTGCTAGAGGGTTGCTTAATTTTGGAATGCCTCGCTCCTCGCCTCACCAGATGGAAGAGGAAAAAGCTGTCAAACAGTTGAAGTTGGATGGGGAATGGAGAAGTGGGGGGGGGGGTCGTTGCAATTCAAACAAAAAATTAATTTTGGTAAATGACAACTCTCTTATCTGGTTCTGGCATCTGCAGGCGGGGATATCAGTATCGACCTATTCACTTCTATATAGAGAGATGGGATTGAATCCCCACGGTTTACCTGAGGTTGACAAACACCAATTTTTCAATTAGTTGAGTGTTTATGCAACTTCCTTTCCCATCTACCGAAGTTGAAATAATAAGAAGAAACCGAAATACTGAATGGAATAAATAGAATTCATTGGGTAAAATAACGTTTCATAAAAGCCGGGTTCTTTCTTCCAATTGGGAAGAGAAGTCATACCCATATGTCCATACAGATATAACAAATATAAAAGGTATATATAAATTAGGTATTCTAAACGAAGTTGTTTTGCCCCACCTTATCCCTAATTTTTTCTAGGAAACATGGAGATGTTATCATGCTTACCCTCAAACTATTTGTCTATGCAGTAGTTATCTTCTTCGTCTCTCTTTTCGTTTTCGGATTTTTATCAAATGATCCTGGACGAAACCCCGGACGTAGGGATTAGATATAAGTGGATGCCTTAGCTATCTTGTTGAGATCAAGATCAATTTATCAATCCACCTGATTTAATTTCATTGAAGATAAAGGAGAGAGAGGGATTTGAACCCTCGGTACATATGAGTTGTACAACGGATTAGCAATCCGACGCTTTAAACCCCTCGGCCATCTCTCCAAGCAACTAAGAGTGTATCTTTCCTCAATTTTAACATAAAATTTGGTTGTAAGTCTAGACCTGCGATCTGCACCTACAATACAGTTTGCGGAAGGGATGACCTTGCTTGCGTACTACCTCACTTGCCAGAATCAAATTCGGAACTACTTTTAAGTAATTTCCTTTTTGCTTATTCTCTGTTGGCCCCCCCCCCCTCCCATTTACCCCTACAACATGAAGAAGAAAATGAATTCGTAACTAAATCTATTGGGTACAAATCAAAAATCTTGCCCAAAAAGGATTCGATGTTTTTCAGCCTAGCCAAAATTGGCAAATTTGCTTCCGCAATCTGAACTAAAGGCCAGTAAATACGGTGCAATGGCCAACCCTCGCGGCTAAAATGCTTGCCACGGAAGCACCAATTAAGTAACAAAATAATTTCACTTCATCAAATTGATGCCATCCGTTTCTCCCCCCTCCCCCCACCCACCCCTCCCCCCTATGTAAGGAGGAAAAGAAGGAGAAAAATTAAATAAATATATTTGTTTAATTTTTTATAAAATTTCTTAGTATCAATATATATATTTATGAAAAACGATAGAAGGAGGGATAATGAATCTAGAGATAATTGTGCAACTTGCTATCTTGGCATTGGTAGTTGCATCGGGACCATTAGTAATTGCACTATTGGCAGCTCGAAGGGGTAATCTTTGATGTAGGCGACGTAACCACGAAATGAATGTCAATCTCGTATATATACGAGATGTATGCGGAGGCGAGGGGTGGGGGGGGGGGCTCCTCCCATAACCAAATGTAAACACGGTTAGAGCGCCTCACGAATGTACAAGTAGTTGGTATAATACAATTGTACCACAGCGGGTATAGTTTAGTGGTAAAAGTGTGACTCGTCTCATATTGATTTTATTAGTTAAGGGATCTTTCAAATTGAATCTCAACTAAATCAAAAAGCTTCATTTTTACAAAAGTACATCTATTTTCCTTTACTAGTTAGTAGTGTGGAAAAGATGCGCCATTCCCGTTACTCTCGTACTTCGGAAGTCGTACTGGTTGATGACGAAACAGGATTATTTTGGTATGCAAAAAACTTGGGACGATTCCAGAAAGAGGAAAAATTAGGAATCTATGGGTAGACATCTAAAATATTTGCCTCATCGTCACTGAACCTTGGAGATAAAAAGATCCAAGCTCGGAAGTTACAGGTAGATTAATCTTGGTTTATCAGGATTATCAAGTCAAGCACTTGTTTTGGTTAAGCAGTAACAGCTGCTTTCGACTCGGTGAGAAATATTTTCCTAAGGATTGTTGGAGGTAGAAATAAAGAACGAAGTAAATAAAAATAAAAATTGGTGAAACTAATTTTTATTTTTTCAAAGGATCATCTAAGAAGTATATCCATGCTATACGGCCAAGACGTAAGCAAGACTGACATAGATTTTATGGACGCCATTTGCTAAAATTGGGGCGGCTCTCTCCTGTTCGGACGGGGGAGAAAAGAGGGAAGCCCCCGTATATTCCGATATAGAGGAAGCCTAAATCCCCGTGGAAGTAATTTTGACATACGCTCCCTTCGTTTGAAACAAGGGAGACAGTCCACCCATTTTTTTTTGATTGTTCCATTTAACTAAATATATGTGCCATTTAACTAAATATATGTGGACAAAATCTCCACCGATTTTGTACCAGATTTTCTACTACCTACCTTCCTTCGATTTCCATAAGGGAGCCGAATGGGCGGAAACTTCCATGTTCGGTTCTGAATTAGCGACATTATAACCATTTATTATCGTCGACTATAACCTTTAGCCTTCCAAGCTACTGATGCGGGTTCGATTCCCGCTACCCGCTGGTGATACCGAGAATCCCGGAGCCCCGGTCGAATTAACCCCTTCACCCATGGATTGGGTCGTGAACAAACAAGAACTCGAGTTTGTTCACGATTTGGTAACTAATCCGTAGACGTATTCGTAATCAACCGAGGAAGGGGAGGAACAAACGTCCATCGTCTAATGGATAGGACAGGGGTCTTCTAAACCCTAAGTATAGGTTCAAATCCTATTGGGCGTAATTCCGTGTTTGAGGCGATTTTGTCGGCATAAATGAAAAAGAAGCGGTTAGATAAAGCCCAGGAGTTACCCTATTTAATTCCCCAGGCGGAATCTGCAGCCGTATCACTTACTTCTCTTGTAGTATAAAAATTTCTGTTGACTCCTTAATTGCCTCTTTCAAAAGCGTTTCCGCCTGTTCTGTAAATATTTTTGTAGAACGAGTAATTTCACCAAATTGAGGTTTGTTGGTTATTACATACTCACGTAACTGAACCAAGAATCGTTTGACTTGTTCGACTTTTGGTATATCCAAATATCCGTTAACTCCGGTGTAAATAGTGGCCACCTGTTCCTCCACCGATAATGGGGCTGATTGAGACTGCTTAAGCAACTCACGCAATCGCTGGCCCCTAGCTAACTGATTCTGAGTAGTCTTATCGAGATCAGAAGCGAATTGTGCAAAAGCCTCCAATTCCGCAAATTGTGCTAATTCCAATTTTAATTTGCCAGCCACTTGTTTCATAGCTTTTATTTGAGCTGCAGAGCCCACTCTGGATACAGAAATACCCACATTTGTTGCTGGTCGAATCCCGGCGTTAAATAGATCTGCTGATAAAAATATTTATCCATCGGTGGTAGAAATGACATTAGTAGGGATGTAAGCTGACACATCTCCCGCTTGTGTCTCAGCAATAGGTAAAGCGGTCATGCTACCTTCCCCTAATTGGAGGCTTAACTTAGCTGCTCTCTCTAGGAGACGAGAATGTAGATAGAAAACATCTCCCGGATATGCTTCTCGCCCAGGTGGTCTCCTTAGTAGCAAAGACATTTGTCGATAAGCTTGGGCTTGTTTAGAAGGATCGTCATGAATAATCGGAGTATGCTGCTTGCGATACATGAAGTATTCGGCTAAAGCTGCTCCCGTATAGGGAGCGAGATATTGCGGAGTGGCTGGAGAATTCGCGGTTTCCGATACTACGATCGTATATTCCATGGCGCCACGATCTTGAAAGGTGTCTACTACCTGAGCCACAGAAGAAGCTTTTTGGCCAATGGCTACGTAGACACATATAACATTTTGACCTTTCTGATTCAAAATAGTATCTGTAGCTACTGCTGTTTTACCAGTCTGTCTATCGCCGATAATCAACTCCCGCTGGCCGCGACCGATAGGAATCATGGAGTCAATAGCAATAAGACCTGTTTGTAAAGGTTCGTATACGGAACGTCTCGAAATAATTCCTGGAGCGGCGGATTCGATCGATCTAAACTCGGAAGCTGGGATTTGACCTCTCCCATCAATAGGTTGAGCCAAGGCATTTACGACGCGACCCAAAAATGAGTCACTAACTGGTATTTGGGCAATCTTTCCTGTCGCTCTTACGGAGCTTCCCTCTTGTATGGTCAAACCATCACCCGTCGGTACGGCCCCAACATTATCAGATTCCAGATTCGGAGCAATCCCTGCTGTACCATCCTCAAATTCCACCGATTCACCAGCCATTACTTTGTTGAGTCCATGAATACGGGCGATCCCATCTCCGACTTAAAGTACGGTACCAATGTTAACAACTTTCACTTCTGGGACATACCCTTCAATTTGCTTGCGAATAATGCTGCTAATTTCGTCAGGTCGAATGTTTATTACCATTTTTGCCAAAAAATATTACTGGAAGAGGGAGAAGTAAAAATAAAACCCGTTTTATAATTTAAAATGAGATGTGATAAGATGGAAACTAGTAGTGAAATTGGAACTAGTCAGATTTGTTGTCCATGGCTCTGAACAGGCCGATGTGATAATCAATCATTCGCAGATGCAATTGATTATCCAAACGACTATTTAGGCTTTCCAGAGCCCTTTCGGACGCCAGTCGAGAAACTTGCTGGCGAACCTGCTCAATAGCGCGTTGCTTCTCGAAGCGAATCGCATAATTCTTACTATCTTCCAATCCTTTTAAATCTTCGTCAGCTGCATCAACGAGATCCCGTTGTTCCTTGTCCATTTGCATAAGTCCATTGATTCGGATCTCATCCGCTTTAACTTTTGCCTGCTGCAGACGAATACGAGCCTTCTGAAGTTTGTTAGAAGCTTCTTTGTGACGCTCTTCCGCATCCCTAATTGTATTCAAAATTGTTCTTTCACGATTTTCCAAAAAATTGATCAATGAAAGTGGATTACAGATCTCCGATTCTCGGAGACTAGTTATCTCTTCCCAAACCGAACATGGATGTTTCGATCCATTCGGCTTTCCTGCCCGTTTTTCCCGATAAATTGCTAGAATCCAACAAACGTTGTTTTCGCACGCGGGCTCGCCCCCTTTTTCTCTCCTACCAATTAACAAGATTCACCTTGAATATACTTAGATGAAATAATCAATATTTGAATAAGAAAAAAAATTGAGGACTCTCCCAGATAATTATTAATTATTTGAGAGCCGCTTTTTCCAAGTGGTATTCATCTTGTATAGGTTGTCTATCCAGCAAATTGAAGAAGATTAAGCTAAATCAACTCCGACATTTATCTATCTAGATATCTACCTAATAGAAGTATTAAGTATCTATTTTGAGAAATGGTACAAATCGAAGTATTCCTGATATGGGCGTCATATACCGAATATGGTGAATAATGCGTCTCCAATCGCGATTTGGCTTACGCGGTAGGGGGGAAGAGAACCCCAATTTTGCTAAGACTTTAAGCGACTTGGCTTTAACCATATTGACGACAGTCCCGGGAATCGGTTAACAGAAGTGAAAGTTTCATCGATTACACGGAATGCTCCGGTTCTTGCATAACATTTATTTACAGGGAATTCGTCGGGGTTTTGCACTTTTGTTTCGGGTGCAACTGAGGAAAACAGTTATCCCACTCGGATATACGACTCGCACACACCCCCTTTCCGTAGTAAAACAATATACCTAGTACTAAAATTAAGTTAATTAAGTTTATCTCTAAAATATTGGTATTTAAGCCAATACCTGCGGCAAGAGTCCAATCACTTGAGGGAGCAGCGATCTCACTTACACTTCTCGTAATCCTTTCCCTCCTGGAAGATTTTGCAAGATTTAGACAACCTCTGGTCCAGCCTGGGAGGAAGTGACAAACTCCGAATTCCGAAGAATCAAAAGAAAACCGCGATGGAGACAATATTTTTCGAGTCACTAATTTTGGCAAATTACCCTATTGGCAGAAACTTTCTAGTTGGTAGAGAAAAGAGTAGTCACGAATAAACGCTGCAGGAACCCGGTTGGGTAGATGGAGCAACAACTTCCTTGTAAGCCCCTCCCCCCAAATTAGCGGTTTACCGCTGATTTAGAAGTAGTTCGGGGGGGGGGGGGGCAACAAACTACTTCTTATTTTAGACAAGTTAAACAAACGGATTCGCAAATAACGAAGCTAGGGCTACAACTAATCCATAAATTGTCAAAGCTTCCATGAAAGCCAAACTCGATGATAAAGTACCTCGTGTCTTGCCTTCTGCTTCCGGCTGTCTCGCAATACCCTCGACTGCCTGACCTGCAGCAGTGCCCTGGCCGATACCGGGGCCGATTGAGGCGAGGCCTACAGCTAACCCAGCGGCAGTAACAGAAGCAGCAGAAATCGATGGGTTCGTATTAGTCTCCTCCTAATTTATTTACGTTAATCAATATTGTTTCGTTGGGTGCTAACTAGACTCGTCGCAGCGAAGATTTTCTAGTAGACGTTAATCAAGAAGTCAATTCTACATGAATCTGATCGAAACTAGTGCTGTGATGTAACATGTCACACTGATGTAACATGTCACACGCTTAATGTCGAATTTCGACAAATAGTGAAGTACGAAAAAGGCACATCTATTTTCTACGTTAATCAGTGCAACTTCCTGCCTAATCTAATATAGTAAAATTGGATCGAATAAATTTAAGTATCTGAGTATTTGGTAATACTAATTATTACCTACTGAACTATGTCCATTCCAGTTTCAATGCAAGTAAGATCTAATCAATTCACGCGATATACTGTGACGTAGGTGCGTAACTCAGATCTAAATCGGTTCAAGCAGGAAGCGGAAAAAAAAAAGATAAATTGCTTTCCAAACATTTTGTATATACTTTATCAAATAGAAAATTAGCTTGGTAACGTTTAGTCAAAACCTTAAATGGCTCAATTTCAATTTGGAGGGCCATGCAAGAATCCTTAACCCCTCCCCCGTCCCTCCTTCTTATCGCTATTCGGAGTGGAGGGGGAGACAACACGGGTTTCGTATTGCTATAGCATGATACCACGGAAACGGTTTTTTCCACTACGGCGACCCAATGAATGGTTCTCAATTATTTCGTGATTCCAATAGTCTTTTGGAATGACTTATTCCAACTAAATTAATGGTGGCCCTCCGTGGATTCCCCAATATAAGCTGCAGCTAAAGTGGCAAAAATCAAAGCCTGTATGGCACTTGTAAATAATCCTAGAGGCATCATTGGTACAGGAACAATTGGAGGTACTAGAGAGACGGGAACAGCTACTACCAACTCGTCAGCCAAAATATTTCCAAACAATCGAAAACTAAGTGATAGGGGTTTGGTAAAATCTTCCAAAATGTTAATAGGTAGTAGTACCGGAGTTGGCTGGATATACTTACCGAAGTAACTAAAACCTTTCTTGTGTAAACCCGCATAGGAATGTGCTACCGATGTAGGCAAGGCTAACGCAACAGTAGTGTTGATATCATTGGTGGGTGCAGCCAACTCTCCATGGGGTAACTGAACGATTCGCCAGGGAAACGAAGCACCGGACCAGTTGGAAACGAAAATGAATAGAAACATCGTTCCAATAAATGGAACCCGGGGACGGTATTCCTCTTCCCCCATCTGGGTCCTAGTTAAATCCCTAATAAATTCGAGAACATACTCGATAAAATTCTGGCTGCCAGTCGGTATGGTTTGCAGATTCCTGGTACCTACAATGGGTAAAGCCAACGACAAGGCGATAACGACCCAGGAAGTTACAAGAACCTGTGCGTGAACTTGGAAGTCTCCTATTTGCCAATAAGAGTGTTAGCCTACTTCTACACTCGATACTTGATACAGATCATCCACCTCATAAATTCGCAGCTGCTCGATGTGCGTAATACCCCCCTCTCGATGGAGAAATTTATCTAAAATATTTAAGGTGATCACTACAAATTCTTATTTTCTTCTTCCTGGGGAAGAAAACGAAGGCAAATTAGTTTCTGATGAAACTAGGCCCCCAATTACGATGTAAATTTCCTTGCCATTTCATCACAAGGCCATTTCATCACAAGCTGTCGAGGCAGTTCTGAGCCTTGCCATCTATTAATTTGATTCGGAAAACTTTGAGTTTGAACGACCTTCACAAATAGCTAAAGTTGGTTTGTTCAATATCCATCGAATTGAGGGTCGCGCATCGTCATTACCGGGGATTGGGATATCTACAAGATCTGGATCGCAATCTGTATCAACAACGCAAATTGTGGGAATGCCTAAAATAATACATTCTTTGGGGGCAATAGATTATTCGTGTTGATCAGTAATTATCACAATATCGGGTAAATTTGACATATATTGAATGCCGCCTAGACACTTCTTTAATTTAAATAGTTATCCCCTCAAAATCGCCGCCTCTTGCTTCGGAAGTCAGTCGAATCCCCCCGTATCTTCTCCGTTTTGCAAGTATTGAAACCTACGAAGACGCATCTCTGTGGTGAACCAGTTTGTCGACGTACCGCCTAACCATTTTTCATTAATATAGTGACATTGAGATTTTGTTGCGGCTGCTGCTATCAAATCAGCTACCTGATGTTTTGTACCAATCGTTGGGAATTCCTTTCCCTCCGCTGCTGCATCAAATACCAGATCACAGGCTTCAGATAAAAGACGAGCAGTCTGAGTTAAATCGAGGATATGAACACCCTTCCGTTCTGTAAATATATAGGGTGACATCCTGGGATTCCATTTCTGGGTTTGGTGACCGAAGTGAATTCCTGCTGCCATCATTCCTTCCAAATCGATATTCCAATTTTTCTGTTGCATCTTCCCCTCAGGTATAGAAAGCTGTAAATTCGTTTCATTTTAACTAAATTTGATAAATTATTACAATCTGGTGATCAAATTTGCCGGTTGAAACGCGCAGAAACGTCATTTGATATCGGGGAACCCCTTATCTCACCTCAAGATTGACATAAGGGAGGGATCGACTCAATCCCATATGGGTGAATAGATTGGGATCGATGGTTCGCCTCTCGTGGTAACCACATAAATCATATTTTGTTTCCCAAGTTGGGTTCTTGCTATTCCTACTTATTTCCAAATGAAACCCCTTTCGTCTATTCACTTCTAGTTGGCAAACGATTTCTGGACTACCTGTTCCGACGGGGACGGCGTCACCAAGAATAACGTTTTCCTTCAATCCTTTTAACCAATCGATTCGACCACGGAGAGCAGCTTTGGCCAATACTCGCGTAGTTTCTTGAAGACTCGCCTCTGATAAAAAACTACTAGTATTAGGGGATGCCTTTGTCATTCCCAGTATAATGGGTTCATAAAAAATTGGTCTCTTTGATACACGATTCATCCGTTCCGCTTGTGACAACTCCACAAGCTCCCCAGGAAAGAAAACATTGGTTATCCCATCTTCCGATGCCACCACCCTCGATGTCAGTTGTCGAATAATAATTTCTAGATGTTTGTCAGATATTTGTACCCCTTGAGATTCGTAAACTTCTCGAATTTCGTTAATTAAAATTAGTTGGCAGTATTCCATACTTGTTCCGGCACTTAGGAAGTGGCTCCAGAGGTTCCCAATTAATTTCGTAATACCCTGATTCCATCTTCTAAAAAGATCTTCGATTCTTACTGGAATAGAAGCAACAGAACGAGACTCTAGCAGCTGCTCAACCTTCGGAAGACCCTGCGTGATGTCTCCAGATTTCAACCTATCATACGGTAATGTTATTGATGTATCCCCCTCCCCAATGACGTCTCCAGATATCTTATGAGGAGCCGCTCCCCGGGTCGCCAGCAGAGTTTTACCAGTTCTGACTAATAAGTAATCTCGGTGAATGGCTACGACCTGACCGGACTGTAGGAATACACTACTTCCACAGAAAAATCGATTTCTGCTGATTAGTAGTCCTAGATTAATTGAAAGGATTCCCCGACTAGAAAATTTCGGCGGCGAATGAATTGGCTTCTTCAACAAAAATCTATTGAGAAAAGGATTTATAGGACATTTCAATATTAATTTGTTTTCATCAATTAAATACCGATGTCGGTGTTCCGACGTATCTGCGGCATACGTATCTGTCGAATAATCAAGAAAATAATTTCTGAAGAAGGGGGGGTTGCTACTCAGTGCCAAATGAGGGGGAGCCGATAAATAGGAAGTAGCGTGTGAAGTCCCCGATAGACCTACCTCTTCAAATTTCGATTGACAACGAGTGAAGCTCGATCTCTCGAAATTAATCAACCTCTCTTTACTATTTAGATTTGGAGACTTTTCTGAAAAAGATTCACATTTGAAACTGAATGAAACGTTTTCCGGACTCCCGATTGAGCTGACTATACTTGATTTTGAGCAGGAAAAATATTTACCAACTCTTTTGTCGTAGTTATTATTGCTTGAATCAGCAAGGAAATTATTACGAGAAAAGTCAAACGGTGACAAAGTTAAGAAAGATGCACCACGCTCCGACACCGAATGAACAGTAATGCTCTGATATTTGAGAACTAAATCATTGTCGTCGTCAAATAGATAGACTTGAGCGAGGAAAGGCTTGTCGACAGACACCAATTTTTGAGAAACCTGACTGACCCCAAACCTTCTTGCGGGGGGAGACGCCACTAAATTAACCTGAATAAAAGTACTGAAGAGATTATTAATTCTCACACTGGTGAGAGATAAGTAGTTCTTCTTCTTGGAAGGGATCTCACGAAGGCGTCTTCGCCGCCCAGCCACTAAAAAAGTTCGAATTAATTGAGTAGTCGTGTGGTTAATCATTTCGATTCTCTCACCATTTTTATGGGAGATACATAGAGAGGTTTGAGCTTTCGTGCGTTTCTGCGTTTTCGGCCTATCAACACGGAAGACTCCTTGCACCAAAGAATCGTCAGATACGTCGTATTTGACAACTGGTCTTACCGGGACAGAGGTCTTTCTTCTCCTGTAAAGTGTAACCGATTGTAGGTAAACCCAATCCTCGGCTTCGATTCCATCAGGAATCATATTACCTGGTTCTACCAGATTAATATTTTGTCTGGGTATATTAGTTGGCCTTCCCGGATTATGAATATATCCAGGTAATACTCTTACCGTAATACTGTTTGTTAATGTCTTTTCGATTCGGATTAGTCCACGTATTTTACTATTAGTAGTATCAGTTATTCGCGCGCCTTCTTCTACAATAGTATTGTTTGTTACCAAAATAGATGATGGGGGTTCATATATAGTATGAGACTCCTCGGGAATTAGGAAGGAATTGCCTCCCCCGACTACTCTATACCACGAGCCACAAGTCATTTTTTCCACCTTACCGTCAAAAACGAATGTCTCTCTATCGGTAGATTCAACCTCTATGGTGCCATATTTTAGAATCCCCGAAGTATCAGTTTGATACTCAAAATTGTCGTAGATAGCGAAGACATCACTTTCAGCCAAAATGATATTTAATTGAACATCAATATTTACGAAACAGGATTCGTTGAGATTTCCTTGTTGTCTTTCCAACGACAGAGAAACAGATTCAGTTTTTTGGGACCGCTCCACCTTGATATTAGATAAAATATAGTTAGATATTGGAGGTTTTGACCAACTTAAAAAACATTTTGGATCGATTCCAAATTCTTCGATACTTTCTCGCGAACCTTCCCCGTTGGCGACATCAATTTTATCTTCACCAATTGTTTCGAAGGAATTGCATCTCCTTTCGGTAGAGTTGAATTTGATACCAACTCTATCCTGATCTTTATGAAACAAATAGCTTTCGTTGGATTCGTTATAAGCTCCTGAAAGAATCCGGATATGACCCGCCTCGCGTACGACACGAATGGGACTGCTTATGCAATCGCGTACATGCCACACAAATTTACTCCAGTGAATTTCTCCTCTTAAATTTGGATAGATAGCTTTTTGGATACGTTCCTTAAGGGGAAACTCCTTGGCTCGTACTTCCGCGATGATTTGCTGCGCTTCAACATACTGACCGCCTCGAATCATAAGTAGACTTCGAGCTGGCACGACAAAATTATGTATATCGCCACAACTCGTAATAACAACAGGTAGATCATTTTGACACATCCAAGCAGGATGTCCATGTCGCGTACGTGTGGGGTAAACAAGCCTCCCATCAGAATTAATAAGTCCATTAAACGGAATTCGTACGTATTCTGCGATATCGCCCGTAAATACCCCACCTGTATGAAAAGTTCTTGATGTTAATTGAGTTCCCGGTTCTCCAATGGATTGACCCGCAATGATACCAACGGCTTCCCCCAATTCCACTAAATCGTGCTGAGCAAGACTCCGACCATAACGCAACTGACAAATCCGGAAAATGCTTTTACGTGTCAAAGGAGATCTCACATATATTGACTGCGTCGATACTACTGAGTTACTAGCCAGTCCATCACTGATATCTTGATTACGAGTGGCAATACATCTGACATCCCGGTAGACATTATCTGCCAGCACACGTCCAACCAATTTTTGATATGATATTGTTCTAATAGATTCTCGTTTCTCTTCGATGATATTAAGTAAAGCAATGCTTTTGGTCGTTTCGCAATCTTTTCTGCGTACGGCAATGTGTTGAACCACCTCGACGAGTCTGCGTGTCAGGTATCCAGCATCGGAGGTTCGAACGGCGGTATCCACAACGCCCTTGCGGGCACCGTAACAAGAAATGATATATTCCGTTAGGGATAGGCCTTCGCGGAGGTTTCTTCGGATGGGTAGATCAATTACTTGTCCCCGGGGATCCGACATCAATCCTCTCATGCCGAGCAACTGATGGACTTGAGATATACTTCCTCGAGCCCCCGAAAAAGACATCATGTGGACTGGATTTAAAGGATCGATCATTTTGAAACTGGGATTCATTTCCCGTTTCGAACATTCGCTTGTAGCGTACCAGGCTTCAATTGATTGACGTAACTTCTCTACGGCATGCAGACTACCGCAACGATAATGCTGCTCCGACACGTAACTTTATCTCTCAGCGTCTTGTACAAGCCATCCCCTAGACGGCACCGCTAGGAGATCGTCGATGCCCAGTGAGACAGATGCTTTTGTAGCTTGCTGAAAACCCAAAATCTTAACTTGATCCGAAATATTTGTTGTAGATGCAACCCCGAAACAAACGACTAACTTGCTGATGAGTCGCCTCATCGCAACTCTATCCATTGCTTTATTGCAAAACGGTAATTCAGTTTGATTCGTCATTATAGAAACCTCAACTTAATATATCTTTTTATCTTGTGGTCTTTATTAATCAATAATTTGAATTTAAGTGATTTATTAATTATTTATTAAATATATAAATATATTTATATTTAAAAGATTTTTTATTTTTCATTATTGCGGTTAGATGTGGGCATTTCGTCTTGTGTAATCATATTCGGTGCGGACAAAGTGAAGTGGCACACGGAGAAGCCTTCGACACACCTTGTATTGCTTCCCTCAATTGTTGATTAAACAAAATTCGACCAGCCGTGGTAAGTACATGTATACTTAAGATATACCCTTTCTTACACTTCCTAATCTGATAATTATCATAAGAGTGAAGAGAGGTTCCCAAGGATTCATATTGAGATTCAATAGGTAATTCACGAATTTTTGAACTAATCATTTCCAAATTAATTTCCCATCGAAGCCATAAAAAACTACAGAAATCAATTTGATTTGATTCCTTGGCCCTAAGTACGTCGTGGTAACTACCGAAACTGGGTATTCCAGCAGAGTAGGCGTCACTTCCTCCCACGAAAACGGAGTGTCTGTTTCCATAAATTCCTTGCTTATTCTCAATTGTTGGTACATAGAGACCGAGAAGCATGTCTTGACTCGGGACAGATACGGAATCGCCCGTAGCAGGGGATAACAAATTTATGTGCGAAAACATCGGAAGACGAGCTTCAATCTGAGCTTCGAGAGATAGGGGCACATGAACGGCCATCTGATCTCCGTCGAGATCTGCATTAAACCCCCCACGAACCAATGGATGCAAACGAATGGCACGTCCTTCTATTAAGATGGGCTGAAATGCTTGTATACCTAGCCTATGCAAAGTAGGTGCCCGATTCAGTAGTATGGGGTGACCCCGCATAACTTCCCGAAGAACTTCCCATATAATGGGATCTCCTTTACGTATCATACCCCTAGCCGCTCGCAGATTACAAGCGAGATGTCATCCAATCAAGTTACGAATTACAAATACTTGAAAAGGTTCAATTGACATTTCTCGAGGTAATCCACATTGATGTAGTGAGAGAGATGGGCCTACGACAATGACAGAGCGACCTGAATAGTCGACTCGTTTTCCGAGCAAATTCTCACGAAATCGTCCCTCTTTGCCCTCAATAACCTCTGAAAATGACTTGTAGGGTCTATTATTAATATCCCTCATTGGTTGCCCACGTATACCATTATCGATGAGAGCGTCTACAGCTTCTTGAATAAGTCTTTTCTGACAAACGATTAATCCCTCCGGCGTGAATTCACTGCCCGATAAGAATTCAACGAGAGTATTATTTCGATGAATTACCTTCCTATAAAGCTCATTAAGGTCGGAAGTAACTAATTCACCTTCATACGATTCAACTATTGGTCTCAATTCAGGTGGAAGAACTGGCAAGAGATTTAAAACCATCCATTCTGGTTTTAGGTTCGTGCGTAAAAAATCCTTTGCTAATTTCATCCGTCTGACCAGAAGATCTTTTCTCCTTTGAATTGTTCGATCTTCCCATTCATTCCCAACAGGCCGTTGCTTTGCCGGCGCCTGCCACTCCAAATACGCACGATCCATAACACTTTGCAGATCCAAACTAGTTAATCCTTTTTCGACGGCATCCCCCCCGGTGGCGATTTCGTTCCCCTGAAGCGTTTCATAATTTCGGGTGGAGAAAAAGATAGGAAGCATGTTTCTCCAGGATCGGTCCTCGTAATTGAACAAACCCCGCAATCTTAATAGGTTGGGCCTTTCGGCCACGGGCCTAGCAAGAAAGAGATTGGGATAGGTGGGGTGGACCCCCCCCCCCCCCTTAGAATCGGACACGAGTGTTTCCCCTCATCCGGCTCAAATAACTAAGCGTCAAATTGTTTCAATTTGACATTTTTGAGACTTGGTAACACTGTCTCATCGAAGATAAAATAGTTGCTCATTACTCGGGTTTCAACTTGTTTCTCTCGAGTAGTCTTGGACCCCCCCCCCCCGTATTGGGCAATCTAATGAAGAAGAAGTAGTTTTCCCCTTCCATATTTCTATCTTAGTTTAGTCGTAGGCTGGAGATATTTCCCTTGTTCCCAGTGCGATCACTTCCCTCTTTGGGTTTCCACTCCACTTCGATGGCTACTAATTGAATCGAATAGAAAAATCGATGCGATGATTAGATTTTCATAACCATATCTAGATAATATTATTTAGAAAGTCTTTTTTAGGGAGATGAAACCAAGGGGTTGTGTTAAAAAGCACTTGAGTTTTCTTCCATTAACTAAAATGTAGGTAGTTATTACGAAGCCCAATCGCTGGATTTTTTGACAGGAATTGACCATGGAGGGGGTCCCCGTTCCGTACGCGGTAGTTTTTATCCCGAGTTAGACAATAATCCTCGATCGATGCGAGGGACATGTCGGTTAGAGGCCTCCCACTTCTGCATGGGATGACAGCTTCCAGTCAATCTGTAATGATCGACACATACAATCGAGTCACACATCGCGATATACTGGGCTTTCTGGTTCTTTAAGAGGTTTGGCAAGTGGATTTGCAATATAACTAGGAATTCGTTTTAAAAACCACACATGGGTTACCGGACACGCAAGTTTAATATATCCCATTCGATATCTTCGAACCCGGGAGTCGGTAAACTCAACTCCGCAATGTTTGCAGAAATTAGAATACTCCTCTTCGTTATTGATAGATCGATAGTTTCCACAGGCACAGACACCGCTTTTTATGGGTCCGAGTATCCTTTCACGAAATGAGCCATCTCTCTCTGGTTTATGGGTCTTATGATGCAACGTGTAAGGTTAATCGACTTGCCCGATGACGTCTCCATTGGGTAACTCCCTTTCAGCCCAACCACGAATCTGTTCGGGGGAAGCCAATCCAATCCGAAGCTGTTGATAATTAGCTCGATGAATCATAATAGAAAAAATTTTGATTGATTATTAGTCATGAAAGAAGTTTCAATTAGATATCAAATGTTTTCACTCTGCCTCTCCAAATTTTCTTCGATTATAAAACTGTGCTCCAGGTTTAAACCCATACGACGTAACTCTCGAACTAGCAATCGGAAAGACTCCGGAACGGTATTGGGTTTGGAAACAGGTTTTCCGGTCATAATTGCACTAGGTACCTTGTAACGAGCCTGAATATGATCTGATTTAATTGTAAGCATTTCTTGCGACGTGTAAGACACGCCAAAACCCTCCGAAGCCCGGACTTCCATTTCTCCAACCCGTTGTCCCCCCCGTCTGGATCTCCCCTTGAGGGGTTGCTGTGTAACAAGTGCATAAGGTCCGCTGGATCGCGCATGAATTTTATCGTCGACCTGATGAATCAATTTCATCATATAGGCTTTTCCAGTTGCAACAGGTTGCACGAAGGGATCACCCGTTCGTCCATCGATCAATCGACTCTTTCCGGGGTGATCGGGTTCAAATAACCACGGATTATGAGTACTCGCGCTCGCCCTACAGGGTTCTGCAAATACTAGTTTTCTCGAAGCTTCCCGCTCATATCTCTCATCGAAAGGTATTATACGGTAATGGGTTTCTGGAAACTCCCCGGCTAACCCGAGTAGGCATTCGAAAATCTGTCCCACATTCATTCATGAAGGTACTCCTAAAGGACTTAATATCATGTCGACTGGTGTCCCATCTTGCAAATAAGGCATATCCTTTCTAGGTAATATTTTTGATACAATACCTTTATTTCCATGTCTGCCAGCTATCTTATCACCTACTTGTATCTTACGCCTTTACAATATATAAATATGAATGACTTCTGAATCGTTCGAAGTATCGTCTTCGGGATAGACCCACCTGACATCAGTGACTCGACCTCTTCCACCAATTGGAACTTTCAGACAACTTTCTCTTGCGTTAACTAGTTGTATACCGGAAATGGCCTGTAATAATCTCCCTTCTGGAGCACGTGATGAATCTGCCCCTTCTTGGGGCGTCGGTTTACCCACCGAGACATCCCCAGCCTCTACCCAAGATCCCGATTCTACGGGCCCATTATCGTCCAGGTGTCGAAGTGCATGACTATCCAATTGAGGTATTTGCTTGGTAACCCTTTCAGGACCCTGATTTGTTACGCAGACTTCAACTTCGTGTCTCTCAATGTGAAAAGATGTGGAGATGTCTTCGTATATTGGGCGTTCACTAATCAACACTGCATCTTCGAAGTTGTATCCTTCCCACGGCATGTAGGCTACTAAGATATTTCTACCTGAAGCTGATTCCCCCCTAGCGGTTGCTGCCCCATCCGCGACGACTTCCCCGCGTCTCGGTAATTCTCCCGCCAAAGCCGTAGACTTCTGGTGTACACAAGTATTGCTGTTGGAACGCTCATATATTTTTAATTTATTATTTGTAACACGTAAAACCACATCATTGCTTCGCGCCTCGTCGATTGATAATAGTTCAATTCTATTGCCATCAATATATTGGATTTATCCTTCTCGTTCAGATACAACTACACTTCCTGAATCTGAAGCTACTTAAGTTTCTAACCCAGTCCCTACAAAGCATCTTTCGGGATTAACTAGTGGAACCGCCTGACGTTGCATGGTAGAACCCGTTAAGGCGCGGTTCGCATCATTATGCTCAATGGATGGAATAAGAGAAGCCCCGACGGAGAAATAATGTAAGGGGTGAATGCTTCGAAAATCAACTTGTTCCCAAAGGACGCTTAGGAATTCTTGCTGATATCGAACCGGTATGAGTTCCTTCTCTCTAGTTCTCCATTGGGATATTAATGAATTTTCAGTTGCTATTCGGTAGTAATCATCTTCAGTGGGAGATGAATCGATTAATTGCTCCTTTTCAGATGATTCCGAAATTTTGAGGTACGAGCTTTGCAAAGACCCGGAATTACTAACTTCTGCCTGAATAGCTAGTGACGAAATAAGACCAGCATTCATGCCTTCCGACGTTTCGATCGGGCAGATACGGCCATAGTGACTAAAATGAATATCTCTAGCTTGAAAACTGGCGGTTCGCCGTGTCAACCCTCCAGGACCTACGGAGCTTAATCTTCGTTTATGAACCATTTCCGATAATGGGTTGATTTGGTCTAAAAATTGTGATAAGGGGTGTGATCCAAAAAACTCTTTGAATGTTGCTACTACCGGTGCAGGCGTCACTAATCCCCGGGGCGTTACCGCGCGTTTTCGCCTAACGGCCCTAGATATATTTTGTCGAATCGAATTCTCCAAACGGTTTGGGGCTAATTTCAATTGTTCTTGAGGCGAATCCGCTACAGATCGAACACGTCGATTTTTCAGGTGATCTATGTCGTCGAGGTTGCCCATTCCGTAGCTTATTTCTATTGAGTGATCTGCGGCTGCTGATACGTCTTGTGGTAGCAAGAAATGTTCCGTTTCGGGTACATCAAGAGTTAATTTGATGTTTAAGTTTCGTCGACCAATCCGCCCTAACTCACATCTATGCTGAGAAAACCTCTTCTATAATTCCTTGAATATAGATTCTGAAAACGAGATATCCGCATCTGTGGCAGAGTATAAGTGTTTGTAAAGTTCTGCTGTAGCATCCTCTGACGATTCGACAGCCCCTTCTTGCTTCTCTAACATATTCGGAAAAATCTTGGGGTAACGAACATTTTGTAAGATATCTTTTTTGCCTAACCCCATAGCTATTAATAAGATCAAGATGGATATTTTTTTCTTCTTGCTAATACGAACCCAAATTTTTTCTTTCCTATCCATTTCTGGTTTGAATCTCCCTCCCCGATCCGAAATTACAGTGCTAGTATATGTGTAAATTCCTTTTTGATCCGATTCTCGGTTGTAGTAAATACCGGGACTTCTCAAGATTTGATTCGCTAAAACTCTGGCAACTCCATTGATAATAAACGTCCCTTTAGAATTCATCCAAGGAATAGATCCGGGCCGCACGTCTTCTTCTTGCACCACTTGATTTTCGATACGAGTCAATTAAACTGGTACATATGGATCGGATGAGTATGTGACACATTGATACGCGGCATCTCTCTCTTCGACTGAAGGTTGCGTCAATTGGTACCGTCCACTAATAGATCAGAATTCGACTTCCTTATCTGTGTCTTCAATTTTCGGAAAATTTTCAAGTTCTTCAAGCAATCTTTCATGAACAAATCGATTAAACCCTTCAAATTGAATTTGTGTAAGTTCTGGTAGTACGGGCATATTTTCGCTTCCTCCCAATAAAGTGATAAATTGAGACTCATCCTCAATTAAAAATATATTCATTAAATTTTCGTATTTTCATCTTTCTATGTATAGGGCATCTATGTATAAGTCATCGCACCCCGAGCCTCCAAAAAATTGGCAATCAATTTTTTTTTTCCCCACAATCATTTGGAGATAAATATTCATATGCCAACGAGTAGACGAGGAGGGTGTGGAGGAAGTTATATTTTACTCTTCGCAACTTTTTTCGTACCACAAGTTCAATCATTTTCATGAGCTGTAAGTAGAAGACATCTTTGCGATCTAGATTTGATAAACCTAATTAAGCATTTTTGCCGAAATTGAGGGGAGGAACCGATAAATACGTAGCAGTGAGGTATTTCTAGTAATTATATCACATCAAGGATTTTGATTACCAGCAAAAGCTCGTAAAAAACAGACAGACGTTATCCCTTCCGTCCATAGCAATTTCAGTATTGTCAACCATTTAATAGTTCAAATCTGCAGAAGGAGAGGCAGCAAAAAAAAAAGATCGCTGACTCGTCGTTGACTCCGAGGCAATTGCTACATAGACTCTAATCAAACCAATTATTGGGATTGTAGTTCAATCGGTTAGAGCACCGCCCTGTCAAGGCGGAAGTTGCGGGTTCGAGACCCGTCAATCCCGATGAACTCCAACTAAATGTGCTAGTTCGAAGTTCAATCTACAGCCTCGGGCTTGGGTCGAGCTGGATTCGAACCAGCGTAGGCGTCGCCAGCGGATTTACAGTCCGTCCCCATTAACCACTCGAGCATCGACCCATAAGTTAAAGATGAATACCCCCAGGGGAATTCGAATCCCCGTCGCCTCCGTGAAAGGGAGGTGTCCTGGGCCTCTAGACGATGGGGGCCGGATTACCTCTTAAGAAGGTAATGGCATTACCTAGAAATTGTCAATCTGGAAGAAGTAACAAGGAAATAACGAAAGAATCAATTGATTGAACAATCTAAATTGGGATTAGACTAATCATTCTGGTAAATTATTTATATCGTTTTTATAATATAAATTAATCCGAAGCAGAGGCGTCGGGAGTAGGCTGATATTTTGCGAAAACAAGGAATAGGTATTCTCGAGATTTCATTTCGTGATATACTATGTAATCGATATCGAAGATTCAACTTCGATATTTTTTTATCCATTTGATTAGCCGAGAATAGAGATTCGGTCGACCCGACTAATTAGGAATAGATGGTTCACAATAGAGTCCGAGAGTTTTTATCAATGAAACTGCTCGAGCTATTTCCCAATTGATGATTTGAACTACCAATACGGAAGTAAATATTCTTGCGTTTGTAGCTACCGCACTTTTCATTCTGATCCCGACAGCTTTTCTACTTACTCCTTACATCCAAACGGCCGCGCAGAATAACTAGTAATGGGTAACTAATTTGATTACCAATTTGTTAACAAACTTCGTATGCGGGAACAACTAGGAAGGGGAAACGAGGGGGGCACCGTTTGCTCTTCACCCGCGAAATGGAGCGATATGCAAACAATTATTCCAGATTCCGTACAGAAGTTTTGTGCCATTCCGGTTGTGGTAGCAACTTACTCCGAACTTAGCGCTTTTTTTTGATTAGCTTCTCTCTGTCAATCGGAATCTATGCGTTTTTCTACTGCTTCCTTCTTCCCAGTTACCACGTATTACGCATCATTCCCTAATGGAATTGCCCAAAATTGATAGATCAAAAAAGTGATCTATCAATTTTTATTTCTCATTGAATTACTCTTGCTTCTTACAAAGCTGGTTTCTACCTAATGCCTAATATTAGGCATTTGACTAGAACATTCGGATAGACTTTTTCGTATACCTCTTCCAAAAGGGTAAATCAACCTAAACAAGCCAGGCAGAACGAGGTGAGGTATCCGAACCGGAGGTATAATCTCAAGTGTAGGTCAAGTATATATTCATTCTCTGCCTCCCGTTCTGTTCCGAGCACACTCATAACATCAGATAAAATAATTGAAATTTGAGTTAACTTTGAGTTAACAAAGGGATGAGTTAACAACAACCGAGATAGCTTCTCTTCGGTAATGACGAAAAAAATCAGTCTATTAAATTACGCAATTGATCCAATTCGTTATTTCAATTTCTGTTTCGAAATGGCAAATGGAAAAAGAGGAATTCGGGTTAATTAGAACTCCCCGAGATATTTGCTTCCTCTTCTATAAAATTCACTTATTTATATCCATCCTCCCCCTTCTTCATAAGAAGGTTTTTTAGACGTACCCGTGCGCGTAATTACTACTCAAAAATACCGATTTAATTATATCTGTGTATTTCCGTCCATGCTGTATCCAGCAAATTACGGTATATTGGATGGAAAAGAAGAAACAGGTAGAAACTATCAATTTACTCAAATTATTTGGTTAATTTTCTCCCCGACGCAGTGTCATGTCAAGAAATTTTTAAAATTAATGGGTAACAACGATTAAGCCACGGGCGGGGACAGAAAAAATAAATCCAATAAGAAACGGCTGCACCGCACTTTTTCATTCGAGAAGAGAAATTAGGGTGGGGGAGACACAAATCGGTGGCCTCTCCACGGCGACGCGTATCCCTCAAATCAAACTAGTGGAGGCCCGGTTAAACGTTTGTTACAACCCGCTTCTCCCCCGAACCACAAGTGAGAGGGAAAATGTAGAAATCACCGTCAAAGCAGCCCAAGCTATAGTAACTAAATCCGTAGTTGTAATTCCCATCTATTTACTCTCTTGATTTCTACTAATTATTTATTATTTATAAGTCCAAATACGATGTAAAGCTTGAAGAAGCTCGAAGCGTGTTGCTGGCGAGGAGCCGGACGCCTGCCTGGTAGGATACTCCAATGACGCGAGAGACTGTGTCTGCAAAAATCTCTTTTTTTTTTTCAATGGTACCAGTTGACGTTTTCCCTTCCAGAGATTTCGGTGATTTGGGGTTTCCGACTACCAATTAGTGATATACTAAATTGGGATTGTTTATGCGTGGACGCATCGAGACACATGAAATGTGATAGGCTATAACAAGCTATAGAGCACCTCAACCTGTATCCGATTTAGGCGCAACAAACAATCCCCGGAACTACCTAAATTAATAAATTCAAGTAAATTAAATAGATCTAGTTCTTTATTTTTATATACATAGAAATTTTATCGCTAGGCGACACCCAGATTCGAACTGGGGGATTAAGGATTTGCAGTCCTACGTCTTACCGCTTGACTATATCGCCCTCTGCTGACTATCAGCGAACAACGCCGATCTGGGTACAAATCAAAACACTGATCGAATTCGGATTTTTTGGTAGCAACTGACGTATGTGGCAAGTATGTTATCGACGTCTAGCGTTTCTACTAGTAACTAGCGTTTCTACTAGTAACAAGTATACTATTCATTAAAAAAATTAGCAAGTAGCTGGCCCCCCCCCCTGCATACCAATTATCAATTGTGATATGCATCTGCTGGCGAAAGGGCTACCTCAACAAAACTGTTTTATTTTAAAATTTCATTTCATTCAAGCGAAGAAAGAAACGAAATTTTGAAGGAGGAAATGCTGGATTGGTCTCCCTTTCCAACCGGTTTCTAATATTTCATCTAAAAAGTGGAGTTGTTTTCTTATTTGTCTCTTCCTTCTTACTATTTGCCTATTTTCTAGTCCCCCATCAAAAGAACTAAATAATATGCATAAAAAATTTTATAAAATTTTTATGCATATTTCTATATAGGACGTGACCCATTCGTTTCCTGTGGGATAGGCGGATAGCGGGAATCGAACCCGCGTCATCTCCTTGGCAAAGAGATATTTTACCATTCAACTATATCCGCATAATATATTATCTCATTTTAACGCCGTAATGAGTTCTTATTTAGTTGAGGAACTCGATTACGTATTTAGTTTATACGTGAGAAATTCAATTAATTGGAGGGCCTAACTTATTTACTCTCTCATGAAGTTGAAATTAACTTTATTGTTGTAGCCCTTTCCTAAAAATTTATACGGGTGCAAATCTCTTTAATTTGGCGTCTCCACCCGTAACGGTGAATTACGGGGGGAGGAACCAAAACAATAGTTAAGAGATGAAAGAGTTGGGTATACCTACCGAAAAAACTGATCCGATCCATAATGAAGCCCCTGAAAAGACAATATTTTTGTTGTTGGACCAGCCACCGGGGGATGCAAACGCAACGGGCACACCTACAACTAGTAGGAATGAGATAGCAATTAATCCAAATAAAGCCAATTGGAACGCGATAGTCATAATTCTGATTATTTCCACATAAGGAATAGGTTGTTCATACCATCCAATCCTCATCCGACGGAACTCTCTCTTCGCCGCGAATTACTTCGCCGACGGGGCGCGAATCCCTTCCCTTTTTGCCACTAACTACCTCAAATTCCATAAGGTTACTATTGAGTAGTAATTAGTTTGAATTCCGATATTCGGGATGATTATCTGTACCAACTCCACGGTCATAATTATTTTCACTCTGCGTCTTTCGTGGCATAGAAATATTTTTTTTTTGAAAAAAAAAAGGATATCTATCAAAATATGTAGATAGATATTGAACACCTTCTTATCTATTATCAGAAATGTCTAGGAGACGTGATTAATACCTCCACGGGTGAGGAATAAGCTTAGCCGGGAGAGATGGTCGAGCGGTTTAAGGCTCCAGTCTTGAAAACTGGCATGGCAATCAAATGCTATCGAGGGTTCGAATCCCTCTCTCTCCTACTACTTAATATTACATCATAGAAATATTGGACAGAAGGGGCGGCAGTTATTACTAGTTTTACGAACTTTTGCATTTTTTTTTACCCTCCATTCCACTGAAGAGAACTTGGTATTATCTATTACCAGATAATAAAACTCTATCTATCTATTGGAATAGATAGATAGATAGAGTTTACCTGGATGTGACGAGTCCGGCACCGACGTGAAGACGTGGCGAGAAGAAGGAAGTGAGGATTCCTATTTCTTCATAATCACCTCAACATAAACATATATGTATGTTTATATATATGTTTATATATATGTTTATATATATGTTTATATATATGTTTTTTTTTCCCTAAGTTTTAATTAAGGGGTGTCATGGAAAGGACGGGTTCGGTATCGCGGTCAATTCCTTTTTCGAACCCGGCTGCGGCTGCGCGAGCCCTACCCGCATGCCATAGGTGACCCACGAAAAGGAAGAATCCCAGGACAAAGTGGGAGGTTGCCAACCAACTCCGGGGAGATACATAGTTCACGGCGTTAATCTCGGTCGCTACTCCACCTACGGAGTTTAGAGAACCCAGGGGGGCGTGAGTCATATACTCCGCGGATCGTCGCTCCTGCCACGGCTGTATATCCCTCTTTAACTTACTAAGGTCTAAACCGTTGGGACCCCTTAGGGGCTCTAACCAAGGAGCACGGAGGTCCCAGAAGCGCATAGTTTCGCCTCCGAAAATAATTTCTCCCGTGGGGGAACGCATCAGGTATTTACCCAACCCAGTAGGTCCCTGAGCAGAACCTATGTTGGCCCCGAGGCGTTGGTCCCTAACAAGAAAGGTGAAAGCTTGAGCCTGAGAAGCTTCTGGACCGGTGGGACCATAAAACTCGCTGGGATATGCTGTGTTGTTGAACCATACGAAGCAACAGGCGGTGAAACCGAAAATGGCAAGGGCTCCCAAGCTGTAGGATGAGTAAGCTTCCCCGGACCATACGAGAGCGCGACGAGCCCAGGCAGATGGTTTCGTTAATATGTGCCAAATTCCGCCGAAAAGACAAATGGATCCCAACCATACATGTCCCCCGATGATATCTTCCAGATTATCCACACTAGCAATCCATCCTTCTCCCCCAAAAGGAGATTTCAGTAGATAGCCAAAGATAATATTAGGACTTAGGGTAAGGCTTGTAATCTCTCTTACATCTCCACCCCCGGGTGCCCATGTGTCATACAACCCTCCAAAATAGAGTGCTTTGAAAACTAATAGAAAAGCTCCAAGACTTAGTAGTATTAAATGAATACCGAGAATTGTGGTCATCTTATTTTTATCTTTCCAAGTATAACCGAAGAAAGGAAAGGATTCCTCTAAAGTTTCGGGTCCGATCAGGGCATGATATATACCCCCGAATCCCAAAACTGCAGAGGAAATCAAGTGGAGTACTCCGGAAACGAAGTAAGGAAAGGTATCGGATACCTCCCCCCCGGGACCCACCCCCCAACCTAGAGTGGCCAGGTGGGGAAGTAGGATTAATCCCTGCTCATACATAGGCTTTTCTGATACGAAGTGAGCCACCTCAAACAAATTCATAGCTCCGGCCCAAAAGACAATCAGGCCAGCATGAGCTACGTGGGCACCAAGCAATTTACCAGACAGGTTAATTAGTCGGGCGTTGCCGGCCCACCAAGCAAAACCTGTGGTTTCCTGATCGCGGCCACCCAACGAGAGGGTTCCATTAAAGAGCGTTTCCACGGGGTAAAACCTCCTCGGGAAATACAAGGTTTTCGTGGGGCTGATCCTGAGCTGCCATCCAGGCACGGATACCCTCGTTTAGTAAGATATTTTTTGTATAAAAAGTCTCAAACTCGGGATCTTCTGCTGCCCGAATTTCTTGAGAGACGAAGTCGTACGCACGTAAATTGAGGGCGAGACCAATTACTCCAATAGCACTCATCCATAAACCTGTCACTGGCACAAATAACATAAAGAAGTGTAACCAACGTTTGTTGGAGAAAGCAACACCGAATATTTGGGACCAGAAACGATTCGCAGTTACCATTGAATAAGTTTCCTCAGACTGAGTCGGATTGAACGCGCGGAATGTGTTTGCTCCGTCACCGTCTTCAAATAGAGTATTTTCAACTGTAGCGCCGTGAATGGCGCATAAGAGGGCCGCGCCGAGGACTCCCGCAACCCCCATCATATGAAATGGATTCAGAGTCCAGTTGTGAAAACCTTGAAAAAATAGAATGAATCGGAAGATGGCGGCTACGCCGAAACTGGGTGCGAAAAACCAACCAGATTGCCCCAAGGGGTAAACCAAAAATACGGAGACAAAAACCGCAATTGGACCGGAGAAAGCTATTGCATTGTAGGGGCGTAGTTGTACGGACCTTGCAAGTTCGAATTGGCGTAACATGAAACCTATTAGAGCAAAAGAGCCGTGGAGAGCAACGAAGGTCCATAAACCTCCTAATTGGCACCAACGGGTGAAATCTCCTTGTGCTTCGGGGCCCCACAAGAGGAGCAAGGAGTGGGCCAAACTGTTAGCAGGAGTAGAGACCGCGGCAGTCAGAAAATTGCATCCCTCCAAGTAAGAACTAGCTAATCCATGGGTGTACCATGAAGTGACAAAGGTTGTACCCGTGAACCAACCGCCCAAAGCGAAGTAAGCGGTGGGGAACAGTAGTAGACCAGACCAACCCACGAAGACGAAACGATCTCTCCTGAGCCAGTCGTCCATACTATCAAATAAATCTTTCGGCTCCTTGGAAGATTTTCCAATGGCAATGGTCATAGTCATTCCCTCACTCAGCTCCTCAAACCATTTCTGGGTTCCCCTACTTTTTTTTTATTAAGCCGCGACGCGGTATAGGTGTAGTTCCGTACCTTCGCGGTGAGATAGGATTGGGCCGCTACAACATTGGTCCTTCCGAGAAGTCATTTATCGAGGCAGCGTACTCCCAAGAGTTATTACAGGAAAATGAGACTGGTAGATCTTTCAACCTCAGTCAGAACTTCGGGATTTTTCGACCCCTTCATCATTTTCTTTGCCTCGCTTCCAGTTTCCTCCTCCCCCTCCTCTCTCTCTCAGTTAATTTCAATTTTTGGACATCTCTTTTTTACCACTTACTTGATCCCGAGCTGATCCCGTTTGTTACGTAGTTTTAGTGGGTAGACCTTTCTTTTCTCCCGAGACTTTGTTAACCGCTCAGCCGCATTGGAGGTACCTTGGGAATCCGACCTAGCAGAAAACGAAGTCGTTTCCCCGAATCTCTAGGGGGGGAGATGCTCGAGCGGTGTGAAGAGCTTACCCACATATAGCTGTAATATATGTATATATGTGTGTGTGGTATCCATCCCCTTTCCAAAACTATTTCGGTACCTATTTTACCAATCCCCAGTAAAAATTGGAAGCCCTTTTATTCGATCCCAAGTAGCAGTAACGGGTAGCAGTAATGGAGAATGGAATGCCGCAGCTTAATCCCGAGCAGGGGATATGCTATAAGACTCAACATTGAACAAAGTGATTTGCTTTCTGTTTCAAAACCCAACGGCGAAATCATTTTTGTGGATTTACGAGGAGGATGTGCCAAATAAGGATGCTAGAGACTCGAATAACTTCTGCTAGTTATGGGAAATTATCTGCGGAAGCAAGAAAAAGTTTGCCACGTAATTTTCCTTCCCTTCCATCCAAATTGAAGTTTAACTATAGATATAGTTATATAGATAGATATTGATATTGGGAATTAATATTCAATTCCTGAAGTGAGAGTAACAAAAAAAGTTACGGCATTAGAAATTATATCCATTTGATTTTTACATATTGTAAAAGACGACACATCATTTGACTTCGGATTCGGTGTAACGAAGCAGTTTAAGTTAGAAAGCGCGATAAAAAACGAAACAATTTAACTAAAAAATTGAAATTGGAGGCAATTAATTTGAATTTCGTACTAAGTTACGTTTTTGCAAAATTGTAATTTTCTTTTTCTCCTCATTAGGAATGGTGGGAAATACAACTTTTTCTTGCATTGAGATTATGCGGACCCGGGCGTTTCTGTGAAGCTGAGACAGCTCGATCCTTGGATTTCGGACGGCTTCTTGGTCAGCCCCTTGTCGGATTTGAACCGACGGCTTACGCCTTACCATGGCGTCACTCTACCGCTGAGTTAAGGGGGCCTCAGATCAGAAATAATTTTGTTTCGAGTTCTATCGGGCACACCGTTAGTTTTTGTACCGCCTCCTTCGTCTTTCCCTCGCAAAACGCAATATTGGAATTTGATTAACCAGAGAAGACCGGTTTTGATCTAGAGAAATAAATAGCTATTTTCCCAAATTACACATTTATATCTGGATATACACCTCCAACTCTATCTATAGATAGATTTATGTCTCGTTGAACGGGGAGGCTCAGAAAATGAAGTGGAAGAAAAAAGTAATAATTAGATAATTATTATCCCGTCGCGTGACGTCAAGTAATCCCAATCTAAGAATTGATAGAAAAACTTGAAGTGTATTGATCTTCGCCCTGAAGAGATAGAAACCTGATCCGTTGGTAAAACATGGAAAATTAATTAGTCTGAGCTCGCAGCGAAGACCAAGCACCGTACTACTCTACTAACGTGGGTAAACAGTTGATTGTTTACTTTGCGGGGACAGGATTTGAACCTGTGACCTCAAGGTTATGAGCCTTGCGAGCTACCAAGCTGCTCTACCCCGCTTAGTTAATGCCTTCAATGTAATTATTATACATCTCTTGAATAATTACATTGAATATAAGTGGAAAGAACTATCTAATTCATAGGATTATACATCATTTGTGGGATAAAAAAAAAAAAAAAACTTTTTTTACCAACTTGATTTGGATACTCCGGGCAGCACACAAGTGTGTGCCATTTCGCGAAGTACGTGTCTAGATAAACCAAAGTCTCGGTAATTGGATCTGGGTCGTCCGGTTAGGGAACACCGATTACGGAGACGAACAGGCGCACTATTGCGCGGCAGAGATTGCAATCTTTTGGAAATAGTTAGTTTATCCTGAATTGACAAACTAGTTTTAATCTGTCTTTTCAAAGATTGGCGAATGATGTCATATCTTTCCACCAATTTTTTCTTTTTCTTCTCTTTCTCAATGAGACTTTTCTTTGCCGTAATTGATGAATCAGTAAGCAGGATTGAATTATTGCGCTAAAACAAACTGAACTCGCAACCAAAAATTTATTTACCAATAACTAGAAAAGGAAGAATAAAGATCTACTTCTAATTATTGATAAATGGATAGCCGATCTCGAAATTAGCTCGGGTATGGGAGATAGTGGGAAGGCAAACTTGACGCGGAAATAGACAATCTGGTAGTCAACAAAAAAAATTAGCCAAATTTACCTGATGTAGATGCTATCAGGAAAGCTGCGTAGGTAAATATGTAACCCACGGAGAAGTGGGCTAGTCCTACCAGTCTTGCTTGAACGATAGAGAGGGCAACCGGCTTATCTTTCCAGCGTATCACGTTTGCTAAGGGTGTCCGCTCGTGGGCCCAAGCTAGAGTTTCAATGAGTTCTTGCCAGTAACCGCGCCAAGAAATTGGAAACATAAATCCAGTAGCCCACACGAGATGTCCAAATAGGAACATCCATGCCCATACAGATAAACTGTTCATACCGAAGGGGTTATAACCATTAATAAGTTGCGAGGAGTTCAACCATAGGTAATCCCTCAACCACCCCATTAAATATGTAGAAGATTCGTTGAATTGAGCAGCATTCCCTTGCCATAAGGTAATGTGTTTCCAGTGCCAGTAGAAGGTGACCCATCCAATGGTGTTCAGCATCCAGAAAACGGCTAAGTAGAAGGCATCCCAAGCTGAGATGTCGCAGGTACCGCCTCGGCCGGGACCGTCGCAAGGAAAACTGTAACCAAACTCTTTTTTATCTGGCATCAATTTGGAACCGCGCGCGTCTAATGCGCCCTTCACTAGAATCAGTGTAGTCGTATGTAAGCCCAAAGCGATGGCATGGTGAACCAAGAAATCCCCGGGCCCAATCGTTAGGAATAACGAATTGCTGCTGTTGTTAATAGCATCCAACCAGCCGGGTAACCACAAGCCCCGACCAGCATTACTTGCCGGACTAACTGCCGAGGATAGAAGCACATCGAAACCATACAAAGTTTTACCATGAGCAGATTGAATCCATTGAGCAAATACAGGTTCAATAAGAATCTGTTTTTCCGGAGTCCCGAAGGCTAGCATTACGTCGTTGTGGACATAGAGCCCCAGCGTATGGAACCCCAGGAATAAACTAGCCCAACTTAGGTGAGCTATTATTGCTTCTTTGTGTTCTAACATTCTCGCTAAGACATTATCTTTATTTTGCTCAGGATCATAATCCCTAATGAAGAATATAGCTCCGTGTGCGAAGGCTCCTGCCATGATAAACCCGGCAATATATTGATGATGGGTGTATAGCGCGGCTTGAGTCGTATAATCCTGCGCTATAAAAGCATAAGCGGGTAAAGAATACATGTGTTGTGCAACCAACGAAGTGACAACCCCCAAAGCAGCTAAAGCGAGCCCCAATTGGAAATGTAGAGAATTATTGACCGCATCGTAAAGTCCTTTGTGTCCACGGCCCAACTTACCTCCTGGAGGGATATGGGCCTCCAGAATCTCTTTCATACTGTGTCCAATACCAGAGTTAGTCCTGTACGTGTGGCCGGCAATTATAAACACAACGGCAATGGCTAAGTGGTGATGAGCAATATCAGTTAGCCACAAACTTTGAGTCTGTGGATGAAATCCGCCTAAAAAGGTTGGAATAGCTGTTCCTGCCCCTTGAGTGCTATCGAACAAATGGCTACTGGAGTCGGGATTTTGCGCATAAACACTCCACTGACCCGAGAAGAACGGTCCCAATCCCTGGGGATGCGGGGCGGCGGTCAATAAATTACCCCATCTGACATGTCCGCCCCTCGCTTCGGGAATAGCTACGTGAACTAAATGTCCCGACCAAGCCAGAGAACTCACTCCGAAGAGTCCTGAAAGGTGGTGATTGAGCCGAGATTCTGCATTTTTGAACCAAGAAATGCTTGGTTTCCATTTAGGTTGCAGATGTAGCCAGCCAGCTAGTAGGAACGAAGCAGAAATAGCTAGTAAGAAGATAGCTCCAGTATAGAGATCTTGGTTATTGCGTAGACCAATAGTGTACCACCACTGATACACGCCGGAGTAGGCAATATTGACTGGACCCGCAGCCCCTCCCCGGGTGTAGGCTTCGACAGCTGGTTGACCGAAATGAGGATCCCAAATGGCATGAGCAATTGGTCTTACATGTAATGGGTCCCGCACCCATGCTTCGAAATTGCCTTGCCAAGCCACGTGGAACAAATTTCCAGAGGTCCATAGAAAGATGATAGCTAATTGACCAGAATGAGATGCAAATATTTTTTGGTAGAGACGTTCCTCGGTAGTGTCGTCATGACTCTCGAAGTCGTGGGCAGTGGCTATACCAAACCAGATACGACGAGTAGTCGGGTCTTGGGATAGACCCCGGCTGAACTGTGGAAATCTTGATGCCGTAATGTTTCTCAAATCCTCCTAGCCATTATCCCACTGCAATGATTCTCGCCAGGAAGAACGCCCACGTCGTGGCGATTCCACCCAGAAGGTAATGAGTTACCCCCACGGCACGTCCCTGTATGATACTTAGGGCCCTAGGTTGGGTGACGGGGGCAACTCTTAATTTGTTGTGAGCCCAAACAATGGATTCAATAAGTTCCTGCCAGTATCCGCGACCACTAAATAGAAACATCAGGCTGAAAGCCCAAACAAAGTGAGCCCCCAGGAATAGAAGACCATACGCAGATAACGAAGAACCATATGATTGAATGACTTGGGAAGCTTGTGCCCACAAGAAATCTCGTAACCATCCATTAATCGTTGTTGAACTTTGTGCGAAGTTTCCCCCAGTGATGTGGTTTACCATCCCTTGCTCGCTTACACTGCCCCAAACATCGGATTGCATTTTCCAACTGAAGTGAAATATAACTACTGAAATCGAGTTGTACATCCAGAATAACCCTAGGAAAACGTGATCCCAAGCAGATACTTGGCAGGTACCTCCTCTGCCGGGGCCGTCGCAGGGGAAACGAAAACCAAGATTTGCTTTGTCGGGTATTAATCGGGAGCTACGCGCAAATAAAACACCTTTCGATGATATTGATACAGTAACATGAATCGTGAATGCATGGATGTGATGCACCAGAAAATCTGCGGTACCTAATGGAATTGGGGCCATGGCAACTTTGCCGGCTACGGCGACTAAGTCGCCGCCACCCCAGGTTAAGCTAGTACCCGACGCCGCATTAGGCGCGGTTGATCCGGGAGCCAAGGCGTGGGTATTCTGCACCCACTGAGCAAATATTGGTTGTAATTGAATGGCAGTATCCGAAAACATATCCTGGGGACGCCCCAAGGCACTCATGGTATCATTATGGATATACAAACCGAAGCTATGAAAACCTAGGAAAATGCAGACCCAGTTGAGATGTGAAATTATTGCATCGCGGTGCCGAATAACGCGGTCTAGCAGATTGTTGTATTGGGTAGTTGGATCGTAATCTCTTACCATAAAAATAGCCGCATGTGCAGCTGCGCCAACTACTAAAAAACCCCCTATCCACATGTGATGTGTAAACAAGGAAAGTTGTGTGGCATAATCGGTGGCCAAATAAGGATACGGGGGCATCGCATACATGTGGTGGGATACAATAATTGTTAAAGAACCTAGCATGGCAAGATTGATTGCTAATTGAGCATGCCACGAACTCGTTAGAATCTCGTAGAGACCTTTGTGGCCTTCACCCGTGAAGGGGCCTTTATGAGCTTCCAAAATTTCTTTTGTGCTATGTCCGATACCCCAGTTGGTTCTGTACATGTGACCAGCTACCAAAAAGAGGACGGCAATCGCTAGGTGGTGATGTGCGGTATCAGTCAGCCACAAACCTCCCGTTACTGGATTCAACCCCCCGCGGAAAGTCAAGAAATCTGAATATTCTGACCAATCCAGAGTAAAGAATGGGATCAGTCCTTTCGCAAAACTCGGATATGCCTGGGCTATAAGGTCGCGATTGAGAATGAATTCGTGAGGAAGGGGTATTTCTTTGGGGTCAACCCCTGCATCTAATAGTTGGTTAATCGGCAGTGAAACATGAATCTGATGTCCCGCCCACCCCAGAGATCCCAACCCCAATAGACCTGCCAAATGGTGATTTAGCATTGATTCAACGTTCTGGAACCAAGCTAGTTTCGGGGCAGCTTTGTGGTAATGAAACCAACCGGCGAAAAACATTAATCCGGCAAAAATTAAAGCACCCACAGCTGTGCAATAGAGCTGTAACTCATTAGTTATTCCGGAAGCTCGCCAAAGTTGGAAAAATCCAGACGTTATCTGTACACCCTGAAACCCTCCACCTACATCTCCATTGAGTATCTCCTGACCCACTATTGGCCAAACAACCTGAGCACTAGGTTTTACATGAGTGGGATCATTCAGCCATGCCTCATAGTTGGAAAAACGGGCCCCGTGGAAGTACATGCCACTCAACCAAATGAAAATAATGGCTAGCTGACCAAAATGGGCACCAAATATTTTACGGGATATATCCTCTAAATCATTGGTATGGCTGTCAAAGTCGTGGGCATCAGCGTGTAGGTTCCAAATCCATGTGGTGGTACTGGGACCCTTAGCCAAATTTCTCGAGAAATGTCCGGGTTGGGCCCATCTCTCGAAAGAGGTTTTTACGGGATCCTTCTCCACCATAATCTTGACTTCTGGTTCTGGCGAACGAATAGTCATCGGGACTCTCCTCTCTTCGGGCAAGGGATAACAACAACCTACCAACGGAAGATACGAAACTTCTAAGAACTAGAGTTTTTACCAGCATGTAGTAATCTACTCCCTTTTCTGTTGAGTCTGAAACTCGAGCAGCTGTTGTAAAGAAGTTATGCAGGGTAGGCATTTGATGGCATTATTACACGACCCAACAGTGCCTGATGGACTTGATAAGATTGATCCTCCGTTCGATGGGGGGGGAAGGCGGCGAAGAACAAGCAAGAATTTTTATCTATTAACTCTATTTGTTAACCTTTTTGTGTCACGCCGCTCCACCGCTTCCCCTACCAATTAATTAAACGAAGAAGAGCGTCCTGTAATTTTTAACCAATTCTGTGCTTCGGTGTAATTATCGGGGGAAGGTGCTATTGCCTGTTTCCAATACTCAGCAGCTTGGTCAAACCAAGCTTCCGAAATCTCTAAATTTCCTTGGTTAATGGCCTGTTCTCCTCGATCAGAATGGGTAGTTATTTCCCAACCCCCTCCTTTAGAACCGAACTTGGGGGTTTCCCACCTCATACGGCTCGGACAACTCCGTTACTGGCTTATTGTCCCCTAATCAAGAAATAGGGATTACTTTTGAACTTTGGAGGAACTAAGAATAGTCAGGTTTCTGATTTCATCCGTCTTGAATAAAATTTTTTCCGTACTCCCAGAAACAGGAGGAAAGGAGTAATAACCTCCTTCGGCACTAACTACCCCACCTCAAACTGGATTTTTTTTCTAATGAAAAAAATTTCTTTTAGGATTTGATACTACACCGTGGTCCGTTACTTATTCCTTTTTCAATCGTCTCTACTACAGAGACAAACTGTATAACTTCTTTAATGGACCAATCTCATTGTATCGACCCAGATTTTCAATGACGAATCTTTGCGATGCTTCATCCTTCGATTCAGTCAGTTATCCATGAGACAGTTAGGCTACCTTCCTCTTTCAAACCCGGATTGCTTTAAAAGAGACCGAATCCCACAGCTCGAGGCAGCTCCCGTTCAGAAGTATGCTTGGGGGAAGCCTTTTTGTTGGTTGAGTATTTATGAACCGGAGAATCCTGAAGCGCAGGTAGTCGCACGTGGTGACAGATCACAGCCATATTATTAAAAGCTTGTGGCGGGGAAGAATTCCGCTCCGGTGCTTGAAAGTAGTATTCCAAAGCTCTTGCATGTTTCCCGTTACTTGTATGAGTGAGGCCTATATTATGAAGTATGTAGCTTCGGTCATAAGAGTCAACCTCTAAACGCATGGCTTTGTAGTAACTTCATAAAGCTTCTGCATATTCTCCTTCAGGTTGGGCCGACATCCGTTACGGTTGCCTATACAAATAAGCCCCGCTTCGAAACCGTACGTGAGGTTCTCAACTCATACGGCTCTTCCCGCTCGATTCGTGGGAAAAGAGAGTAGCACTCGAAATTACCTAATTATTTATACCCTCGATTTGAAATTAAGCGGGGGTTAGTGTTTCGCGAAACCGGTATCTAACCATCCTTCTCGCAAAGGATTTATTTGAGGCGGTTGCGTCATTTCCTTGCGGTAACAGCGGTAGCAACAAATCCCTTGGCGATTTATTCGTTCCCAACGTTTCGTTTCCTGAGGGATTATTCACTTCAGCAATCTCCGATGATTTTAAGGGTATCCGAGCTGCAAACGGGATGGATATTTGTCGCCCCAATCGCTACTGGTCGTTACCGCGACTTCGAAGTTCTCGAAAATAGGCGATATCTGTCGAAACCAGAAATTGTCGTAGATTTTGTATTGCCGATTCCTCCATGTAGTGCCCGCCCCCTCCTCGTGCTTACTCATGAAATCACCATGTATTACACATCAAATTATGGATTTAACCTCTTGCTTACTTGATATCAAAATCCATGGGAAGTGGGAGCCGTAGCTTCCGAGGCTGCATCAATCGTGGATACGCGACCGAAGGGTTCGTTCGGCAATCGAAACACACCCTTAGAAAATGTGGGCTCGTCAAAGCTGTAATTTTATTTTCAATTTCTATTGAATAATGCTAAATAACTTGCCTTATCGAATCGCACCATCCCTATAATATGTAGAAGCTTCCCTTTCTCTCTTAGTAGTAGGTAGGATTTGCGATGAAATATCCGCTAGAATTGTGAAAGTTTTGTCGATAAAATTGTCATTTCTTTGAGATCTAGGCGTAATCAATTTCAACTCCTTGTTTTTTTTTGCACCGCACCTGTTACTAGTCCATTAATTTATATTGCGAAGAAGAAGAGGTATACTTAGACGGTGATGTAGAAGAAGAAGGCGGTAAAGTGACAAATCGCGTTGAATATTTATTTTTCGTTTGACTCGTATTTCGGAAAAAGTCCAACCTCCAACTACTACGTAACAAGTCACTTGTCGTTTCACTACTTAAATCCCTAAAATATGTCAAATAATTTAATTGATGAACCCCAGGAAGGGTGGCCGAGCGGTTTAAGGCGTAGCACCGGAAATGCTAAGTAGATTTCTAGCTACCGAGGGTTCAAATCCCTCCCTTTCCTTTCCCTATTTTTACCTACCCGAGGTTATTTTCCCCTTCCCCATCGGAATCTAGCTAAATTGCCGATTTGAAGAAGACGGGCTGGAGTCGGGATTTCAAATCAAGTCATCCAACTTTAGCCGAAGGATCGTCTCAGTAGAAGCAATAAAGATAAATAGGTAATCCCTCAGTGCGGATTTAGTTGAAGTGATGTGGACGGGTAATTCAGATACTTCATGTACTAAATTAATTTGCTCAGAAGTAGAATAGTTCTATGAAGTAAATTATTATGATTTAATTTTTGCCCCAAATAAAAGAACAAGCTAGATCAAAAAACTTTTGCCACTTCCTAAGTACTCTGCTTATTGAATTTCATCATCTCAAGTCCTTTGCTTAGGTTTCCATTGCAGAGACCTCCAATTTTTCTGATTAATTTTTTCGATTAAATTATTAATTTAATAAATGATCACTAAGCTTTGCGGGAGTAATACTCAACAACTAACAATTCATTTATATTCAAATTGACGGATTCTCGACTGGCGATACGATTCACCAATCCTGTTGGCCTGTTGCCTTCCGATAGAGAAACGGCCAAGTGATCCGGTGGGTTGTCCCCTCCGGGAAACTTACCCTTCAGTGCATTACAGGAAGTTGGTCGATTTCGAACAGTAATAATATCTCTCGGCTTACGGCGATAACTTGGTATATCTACAATACGATTGTTCACTAAAATATGTCTGTGATTAACTAACTGTCTAGCGGCTGGAATCGTGGAAGCCATACCTAAGTGAAAAATCACATTGTCTAGACGCATCTCGAGTAATTGCAGTGGTACCTGGCCCGTCGAACCCTTAGTTTTTCTAGCGATACGCACGTATTTTAGTAGTTAGCGTTCCGTCAATCCATAATTGAAACGTAATCTTTGTTTGGCCCCCAAACGCACGCAGAATTGAGAAATTTTTTTTGAAGCTGATGGATCGGTAGCAACTCGAAATTCTCCCAAGTTGGGTGTTTCACCCTTACCCGTAAACCCCGGTAAATTCTTTAGACGACGTATCAATTTCAAGCGAGGTCCTCGGTAGCGAGACGTGAAAACTCCTTTTCTGTAAACGTTTTTTAGTTAGATAAGAAACTTATGGAATCGGCACGGGGATACTACCTATTATTGCCGAGTTGGCGAAGAAACTAAAAGTCAGTCAAAGTTGATATCTGTGACAATCATAACATATGAATAGGAACTAACAAATATTCAAGTTGTTATCAACATTTGAGGAATGAGTCGGGGCGAGGTAGGCAAAGACTATCAGCGATTCGTAATGCCAGATGAATACGTTATAGCATATCCATTTACATAAAAATTTTGTCAAAAAAAAAAATCAAACTGATCAACAAATGTATTGCCTCAAATGGTGCATTCATATATACTTCTATAATAGAAACTCAGCTTTTGAGAAGCAATTAACTCGCCGCTGACAGGTTGAATTACACGTATTTTTCTATTTGAGGCATGGTAGTCAAAAGAAAAGTTTTTTTTTCTTTCTCGCCAGTTAGAAGCTTACTAAATACGACAGAAGTGTGTAGACAAAATATTGTCAACCTAGGCTAGGCAGATTAGTAGTTGTAGGCACGCCAGAAGTTTTCACACAGCTACAATTTCGCGGTTATCTATTTATTCCTGTCAGTTCGTTGGGGCCTAAAGGGTGGGGATATGGCGGAATGGTAGACGCAGCGGACTCAAGCAGATTGAGCCTGGGTATGGAGACATATCAAGTGGCAGCCCCCAGATTCAGGGAAACCTGGGACCATTTATCGGGCAATCCTGAGCCAAATCTTTGATTAATCAAATGAATTTCGGGCGATGAGGCGAGATAGGTACAGAGACTCGACGGGGGCCATTCGAACGAACGATTTGTTAGTTACTAGTTCTCGAAAGAACTGAATATAGAACTATTTTGTTTGATTAACTGCATGAAGTAAATCTTATAAGTATAAGACTGAGACTTAGTAAAGAAATAAATTTTTACTTTTTTTGTTTGAACTTGAACGTAAATCCCTCAGTTTGGGGACAGCATTCAGTCACAAAATTACGATAATTTATTCTCCATTACTTAGTAATAAAACACTAAGGAGACTCTCTCTACTATATGCTAATCCACATAATTTTATCTCATCTATTGTGTGTGGGATCCCACTTCATTTCGACGAAAACTGTTAAACAAGCGAGCCGGTAACGAAAAACGATACTTTCGCGAATGGAGGTAGAGTCCCATTCTACGCACCTAATAGGAGTAAGAAGTAGCAGCGCAAGTTGCAGTAGAACGAAAATCCGTTGGTTTTTCAGGACCGTGAGGGTTCGACTCCCTCTATCCCCAACGAGACAATTTAGTTAACCCATTTTCGGGTTGTCTGGATCCACATAATTTTTTCAGAAACAAAATACGGAAACCACTTCAACCTCTTTTCCGTGTGGTCTCTTGAAAATGATTTGCAAGTGAGCCATTCAGGCTTTTAATATGCATGAATGGCTCAACCTAGTCCCCCCATAATTTATTGACTACAAGCGATATTGCATTAAACATATCAATAAAAGCGAGATCAACGACTTGACATCAACGATTTGACTAGGTAAAAAACTAGAGTTGAGAAATATACTTAACTGATTTCTAATTAACTTTCATTCATAAATGAGTTGGACCAGATAGCCGAGGTAGCTCAGTCGGTAGAGCAGAGGACTGAAAATCCTTGTGTCACCAGTTCAAATCTGGTTCTTGGCATATAAATGGTTTGGGAGATAGGCCAAACCAGTTTCAGTATTACACAGAATCAACCCCGAAGAAGTCGTATCTCGGAAACTGGGCGGGTCATTTGCATTTGAGAGCTCTGCTTGGTAACCGTAGCTAGTAGCTTCGATAAAAATTAGACGGTAAGGGCGGTTCGGGAGATAAGTTTCTACTTCAGGTGAGGCCAGTTTCTTTATTTCCACTTCTATACGACTTAATAGGCATCCTGTAACTCATAGAAGTTGGGTACGACGTAATCCTTACGTAGGGGCCACCCTACCCAACTTTCAGGCATCAGTATACGCCTAAGGTGCGGATGACCCTGATGTATTATTCCCAACATGTCATAGGATTCGCGTTCTTGGAGATCGGAACTTTTCCAAACCCAGTAAACCGAAGGTATTCTAGGGTTTTTTCTCGGAACAAAGATTTTTATACACACTTCCTCGGGTTGATCCGGCTGATCCCGCATCTGCGTCAAATGATATACACTGACTAGAGATCCTCCCGGCGTCGAGTCGTAAGCACATTGGGAACGCAGGTAGTTGAAACCGTAGGCATATGGGGCGACAGCTACAGACAACCACTCCTCCGACTTGACTTGCAAAGTCTCGACACCCCTATAATCATAACCCAAAGGTCGATGGGAAAACTTATGTCTAGTTGACCAATCGGATAAGCGACCCCGCGTCTCGATATTGAATTTACCTTCATTGATAGCGTTCATATTGGTTGATACCTATTTCTTCTTCTCACTCATTTATGAAATGAAATCTAGTTATTTTTCTACTTTTCATATTTATTTTTCAGATTTATCTCTAAGCTTCTGAAAGTTTTCTGAAAAACTATTTAATAACAATTTTGTATCACAATTAATTAATTCTTGATTGTATTCACCTATATGGATGCCAGGTACAAAGCGAAATCGATGATTTAAACTGGGGTATTTCGTTCGGGTGGGACAGGAAGCCCGATCTATAGAACTTCCCCTAGCAATTCTCTTACGGAGTTTTGTTACGGCATCAATAATAGCTTCGGGTTTGGGTGGGCAACCCGGCAAATAAATATCGACGGGAATTGATTTGTCTACCCCGCGAACGGTACTGTAGGAATCTGTGCTAAACATGCCCCCCGTAATGGTGCAAGCTCCCGTAGCGATTACATACTTTGGATCAGGCATTTGCTCGTAGAGTCTTACTAGGGACGGGGCCATCTTCGTGGTTACAGTACCGGCGGTGACAACTAGGTCTGCCTGCCTAGGACTAGATCTGGGTACTAGACCGTACCGGTCAAAATCAAACCGTGAACCAATTAGGGAAGCGAATTCGATGAAGCAGCAGCTGGTGCCATATAGAAGTGGCCACAAACTAGAAAGTCTGGACCAGTTGGAGAAATCACTGATATTAGCTAGAAGAATTGAATTTGACACACCCGATTCGGGGAGCGGAGGCTCTACCGAATTGAGGGGGATACCTACACCGCGGGGTTCAATTCCCTCTCTGCCGCCTCCAACCAAATATTTGGAAGTTGACACCATTCCGATGCTCCTTTTCGCCATGCGTGAATCAAACCAATTACTAGTATAAAAATGAAAATGATCACTTCGATGAAAGCAAATAGTCCCAATTCCCTGAAAGATACAGCCCAGGGATAGAGAAATACGGTTTCGACGTCGAAGACCGTGAAAACCAAAGCAAACATATAATAACGTATTTGAAATCGAATCCAAGTATTTCCCTTCGGTTCAATGCCTGACTCGTAACTTGTTAACTTTTCTGGCCCTTCTCGGGTGGGAGCAACAAATCCGGAAATCGAAGAAGCTAAGTAGGGAATAGATATAGATACCAGCAGGAAAATCCAGAAGGAGTCATATTGGTGGAGCGAAAACATTTGCATATTTCTTTCGCCTTAATTTCCTTTTTTTTTTTCAATTTAGTTGATAAATTTGAAACTAGACGAAATGGTGTCGACCTGGGGCAGGTCGATTGGCAAGCAACCATTGTCTCACTATACCGTAGGAGGTTTAGCACGTAGAGCCTATTCAGGGAAGTTAATTAAACTTTTAGTTCGATTATACTGGCAGTTACCCTATTGGTAGAGGGGGGGTGATGAATAAAAAGCGTTAGTCTTCTATTTTTGAAAATGGAAATGTCGCGTCTTTAGTAGAAAAATCAAGTGATTTTTAAATTTCAACAACTTTCTTGCGCATCCTACATCATACCCCACAGACCCAGTTATTTATTAACTGCGTCGAAGAACTGACGTATCTTTTTTCCTGAAGAGAAAAAAAAAATGAGATTACTAATTTAGATGTGATAATATAATCATTTAAGTAGACAACTCAGATTGGGTAGGTATTTGGTGTGCCAGCAACCTCCTATTCCTTCTCGGTTTCAAGTTAGGACTATACGGATTTGAACCGTAGACACTCTCGGTCATGCAGATCGAAATATGGAAAAAACTTTCCTGAACTGCTTGGCGAATCCAACATGCCGCTTCTACGGCATAGGGCTCCCTTACCAGCTGCTCCCCAATTTAGTTGGAAGAAACAGACAATTCTTGATGCACCAACCTTTTAGTCGGAGAAACAGGGGGGGGGGGTTCATATGCCCAAGCTATTTTTTACGAAAAGTTTTTTAAGAAACTCCATAAGTGAAAATTAACTGAACAAACAATTCCGAAGTATCTTGAGGAAGTTACTAACATTGGGTTGACACAGGTTTGATTCTGGGGATACAGGTCGGGGATACAGGTCCGCCTCGCGATATCAAATATTTCCTGTCGTTTGGAAGGAGTATACAACACCCTTTACACCTGAAAGTTCGTGAGACGAAGAAGAGATCTGGCTGGGGTCTTCGCCTCGTCCCCACCAAATTATAGCATTGGATAAACCAATAATTAACCATATCAACTTCTAGGAGTTGACTTCCTTTGGTCAACCTATCTGTCATGCCACCGTCCTTTCGTACCCCTCATTGTGAGTTAGGCAAAAATTTATCATGCAGGGTTTTGCACGAGTCGTTGATTTTCGACGCTCAGTAGGAAACATTGGCGCACGTGTAAACGAGGCACTCTACCGCTGAGCTATAGCCCTTGATACATCTGATCATATATGTAAAGAGTTTCATCAGTATCAATTAATTTTTGTCAAGTCAATAAATCAGTTTGAAAAAAAAAACTATCTCTATCTATATATAGATGGCATCAGATACTTATTAAATGGTGAAACATGCAGTTGCGTATAGCTACTTCTTAGAGTATAGTGAGCATACGGATATATGTGATATGCCAGTCACACACCTGGGTAAGAGGTAGTGGCATGGGATAAACTAAATTACTGGCGGCCTACTTGACTCAGCGGTTAGAGTATCGCTTTCATACGGCGAGAGTCATTGGTTCGAATCCAATAGTAGGTAACACTTACTAGATGCCACTGATGATTAAATCAGTGGTATCTAGTAAGTTTTGCTGCATATGAGACACCTCAGGGTTTCTGCGCGTACCGCAAATAGAATTATCATCAGACTATTCACTTAGCCCTTTCGGTCACAAAAGAAGGTGCGTTAAGCAACATTTGAGGCTTCTAGCCTGGCCTTCGCTCTTTTGAAGGCCAAGTTAGCTTCTATTACTTGTTTCTTGCCTCCTGCTTTAGCTGAGTCAGCCTGAGCCGCCTGAAAGGTTCTTCGAGCTTCGTCGGGATCAATTTCGGTAGCTCTCTCCGCTTCGTTTACTAATATTGTCACCTGATTATTATCTACCATGGCAAAGCCGCCCATCGGTGCCATTGCAGACCACTGCCCATCATGACGTATCTTTGAAACTCCCATATCCAAAGCTGTAAGAAGTGGAGCATGATTGGGTAATATACCAATCTGACCACTACTAGTGGATGGAACAATTTCCCAAACCTCGGAATTCCAAACTATTCGATTAGGAGCCATCACGCGGAGATTCAAAGCCATCTCTTTTACTGACCCTCCACTTGTAAAGCCGCAGCTTTTGCGGCAGCTTCGTCGATATTGCCAACCAAATAAAAAGCTTGTTCGGGAAGATTATCCAACTCTCCAGAAAGAATCATTTGAAATCCCTTAATGGTTTCCGATAAACTGACGTATTTACCCGGAGATCCGGTGAAAACTTCTGCTACAAAGAAAGGTTGTGATAAGAAACGTTCTATTTTTCTAGCCCTAGCTACCGTCAGGCGATCTTCTTCGGATAACTCGTCTAGTCCAAGGGTAGCTATAATGTCTTGAAGTTCTTTGTAACGTTGCAAAGTCTGCTTAACTCCCTGTGCTGTGTCGTAGTGCTCCTCACCCACAATCCAAGGCTGTAACATAGTCGAGGTCGAATCCAGCGGGTCTACAGCTGGATAAATACCCTTTGCCGCCAATCCCCTCGAAAGCACGGTAGTGGCGTCTAAGTGTGCAGATGTCGTGGCAGGAGCCGGGTCAGTCAAATCATCCGCAGGTACGTAAACAGCTTGAATGGAAGTTATTGATCCCTCCTTGGTGGAAGTAATTCTTTCCTGTAATGTTCCCATTTCTGTACCAAGGGTCGGTTGATAACCCACGGCAGAAGGCATCCTACCCAGTAACGCCGAGACCTCCGATCCCGCCTGGACGAAGCGAAAAATATTGTCAATAAATAGGAGTACATCTTGTTTGTTAACGTCTCGGAAGTATTCTGCCATTGTCGGAGCGGTTGAGCCAACTCTCATACGAGCTCCCGGTGGTTCATTCATCTGACCATAAACCGAAGCTACTTTCGATTCCGAAATGTTTTGTTCATTAATAACTTTTGATTCTTTCATTTCCATGTAAAGGTCATTACCTTCACGTGTACGTTCTCCCACCCCGCCAGATACGGATACACCTCCATGAGCTTTTGCAATATTATTGATTGATTCCGTAATAAGAACCGTCTTTCCAACTCCAGCCCCACCAAGTAAACCGATTTTTCCGCCTCTCCGGTACGGAGCCGAAAGATCCACAACCTTTATACCCGTTTCAAAAATCGATAATTTGGTATCCAACTGAGTAAATGCTGGGGCGGGCCTGTGAATTGGAAATGTCGCACTACTTCGCACGGGACCCAAATTATCTACGGGTTCACCGAGGACGTTAGATATTCGGCCAAGAGTAGTTTCACCAACGGGAACACTGAGGGGGGCTCCCGTATCTACAGCACCCATACCTCTCGTCAAACCGTCTGTAGCACTCATAGCTACGGCTCTCACTTCATTATTACCTAATAATTGTTGAACCTCGCAAGTAACATTAATCTGCTGACCTGCTGGGTTTTGTCCCTTGACTATTAATGAGTTGTAGATATTGGGCATCTCCCCCGGGGAGAAAGCCACATCCGACACTGGTCCAATGATCTGAGTGATATAGCCCACATTTTTTTCCACCAATTCGGAAATTTCGAAGGAGAGAGAACTGGTTTTCATAACTATACTACTTCGGTGTATTATCTTTATTTGATTACTGAATCGATAGAAATATTTTGTATTTTATCGTCGAGTGGTCGATAGCGGAGAAGGGGTCATCCGTTCCCTTCCTACCCATTGCCCCTTATTTCAATTTTTTTCGCAGATATAGCTATAGGTAAATGGGATGGGGGGGGGAGGGTAAACCGCACTGCGGATGAAGCAGACTCCTTCTTTTGCTTCGTATACGATCAAGAGACTGATAAAATTGATCTGTGCTCTATCCAGTGAATTTTCATTATTAGGATGCGCGTTCTATTCCGTTCCAAACGAGATTGACCCTCAAACATGAGAAGTTGGTAATTAGTTGGTTCGTATTCTACTGACTAGTCTAACCACGAAGATATTCCCGAGTCAATGTATTGGCGTGAGGCAGAATGCTGCTTCCTAAGCAGTTTTTGCGAGAAAACAGATTGATTAGTTGCACCCCGCACGAGACGCGGTATAAAATGATAATGTTCCATGCCTGAGATGGAATTTTGACAGGTACAAGTATCGCGCGCGGGTTGAACTATATCTACTTCGCGTTTCACATCGAAATACTCTACCTATACCGAGCAGATCTCATCTCCGCAAGATTTACTAATTTAGTCATAGGGAGGAACAAACCCATGTCACCACAAACGGAGACTAAAGCAGGTGTTGGATTCAAAGCTGGTGTCAAAGATTATCGATTGACCTATTACACCCCCGAATACAAGACCAAAGATACCGATATCTTAGCAGCTTTCAGAATGACCCCACAACCCGGAGTACCGGCTGAGGAAGCCGGAGCTGCGGTAGCTGCGGAATCCTCCACGGGTACGTGGACCACTGTATGGACAGATGGGTTGACCAGTCTTGACCGTTACAAGGGCCGATGCTATGACATCGAACCCGTCGCCGGGGAAGAAAACCAATATATCGCGTATGTAGCTTATCCTTTGGATCTATTCGAAGAAGGTTCCGTCACCAATTTGTTCACCTCTATCGTAGGTAATGTTTTTGGATTTAAGGCTCTACGCGCTTTACGCTTGGAAGACCTTCGAATTCCTCCTGCTTATTCTAAAACTTTCATTGGACCGCCTCATGGTATTCAGGTCGAAAGGGATAAACTGAACAAATATGGACGTCCTTTATTGGGATGTACAATCAAGCCAAAATTAGGTCTGTCTGCTAAAAATTATGGTAGAGCCGTCTACGAATGCCTTCGTGGCGGACTTGATTTCACAAAAGATGATGAAAATGTGAATTCTCAGCCATTCATGCGTTGGAGAGATCGCTTCTTATTCGTAGCAGAAGCTCTTTTCAAATCCCAGGCTGAAACAGGAGAAATCAAGGGGCATTACTTAAACGCTACTGCAGGTACGTGTGAGGAAATGATGAAGAGAGCTGTTTTCGCTAGGGAGTTGGGTGCACCAATTGTCATGCATGACTACCTGACCGGAGGGTTTACCGCAAATACCAGCTTAGCTTATTACTGTAGAGACAATGGGCTGCTTCTTCATATTCACCGTGCGATGCATGCTGTGATCGATAGGCAACGAAATCACGGTATACATTTTCGTGTATTGGCCAAAGCATTACGCATGTCCGGTGGGGATCATATACACGCCGGAACTGTAGTAGGTAAACTGGAGGGGGAACGAGAAGTAACCCTGGGTTTCGTCGATTTACTTCGCGACGATTACATTGAGAAAGATCGTAGTCGTGGTATCTATTTCACACAAGATTGGGTATCTATGCCGGGTGTACTCCCCGTAGCTTCGGGAGGTATCCACGTCTGGCACATGCCTGCTCTAACCGAAATCTTCGGGGACGACTCCGTATTACAGTTCGGTGGAGGAACCTTGGGACATCCTTGGGGAAACGCACCTGGTGCGGTAGCCAACCGAGTCGCATTAGAAGCTTGTGTACAGGCTCGTAATGAGGGTCGCGACCTCGCTCGTGAAGGTAATGAGGTTATTCGTGAAGCTTGTAAGTGGAGTCCAGAATTGGCTGCCGCATGCGAGATATGGAAAGCAATCAAATTCGAATTCGATACAATTGATACGTTGTAAATAGAGTAAATACATTGGAATTTTGGTAGCTATTTGCTACCGGCATCCGTTCCAAAACAGTTGTGAGACATACCAGGAGTATCGGGAAGGAGTTAATCTCCCCCATACTCCTAATATAACTGGCGCGACACCGTAGTAAGGTTGGTTAATCAATGATGGAAACTAGGAAACACATAGTCTCGAAATGTGAATCCGGGGGTTCGAATCCCTACCAACTCGTATTGAAAAATTACGAGATGTGAATGAGTAGTCTGAAGTTAAATCCAATGTTTCATGTTTATTAGAAATATCTCTATCTTGTTTAGTTTCGCAGCATATTGCTTCGTTTGTTTCGTTGGATAATAGAAATCGAACACTTACAATACGATTGATTCGATAAATAACTAGTCAATTATGAATTATTTATTGGATCGGCGAACTTGGATTTGTCTATACCTAGAGAGAAAAAGTTCGCTATATCACGAGAAATCTATTTGAAATTTATTTCTTCCACGAGCTAAATAGAAACAACAGATGAGGAGATTCTTACGTCTGTAACAAATTGGTTTGAAGATAGGCGCAAATTTGGTGGATTGATTGGAGCTTTTCCCGAAGAAGCTACCAGAGGCTCTATTTCAAATGAAAAGGAAAGAGAGAAGCGGATAAGTGTTAACACGAATAGAGGATTGTGGGCTCGATGCGATAACTGCGGAAACATGCTTTATGTAAAATTTTTGAAACAGAATAGAAGTGTTCGTGAAGAACGCGGTTACCACCTTTCAATGAATAGTATGGAAAGGATCGAACTTTTAATTGATCGTAACACATGGATTCCCATGGATGAAGACATGACCACAAGAGATGTTTCAGATTTTTCCGACGAGGATTCTCACCAAAATCGTGTAGCCGTTTCTCAAGAAAAAACGGGTTTAACCGACGCTATTCAAACAGGTATGGGATATTTAGATGGAACACTTATTGCACTTGGTGTCATGGACTTCCATCTCATGGGAGGAAGTATGGGATCCGTTGTGGGTGAAAAGATTACTCGTCTAGTTGAATATGCCACGGATAAGTCTTCGCCATTAGTCTTAATTCGTGCTTCTGGGGGAGCGCGTACGCAAGAAGGAACGTTGAGCTTGATGCAAATGGCTAAAATTTCTTCCGTCTTGCAAATTCATCAAGTTCAGAAGAAATTACTTTATGTATCGATTCTTACCTATCCAACCACGGGGGGTGTCACCGCCAGTTTTGGCATGTTGGGGGATATAACTATTGCCGAGTCCAAAGCGTATACAGCATTTGCTGGTAAAAGGGTAATTGAATAAACATCGCGTCAAAAGATACCTGAGGGCTTTCAAGCAGCTGAGTCTTTATTTGATAATGGGCTACTCGATTCGATCGTTCCACGTAATCTCTTGAAGGGCGTTTTGGGTGAAATATCTGAACTTCATTCATCAGCTCCTTATAAAAAAAATTGAATTTGTTCCGAATTTTTTATCTAACCTCCGAATCGGTCACGTCTTACCCCCCCCCCCCCCTTGCCAGTAGATAGAGAAACTATCGTCATCTCCGTCTTATTTTTGTACAGCAATGAGTTTGTTGGATCCTTTGGTTTCCGCGTACTCGCCCCCTCTCCGATCAACCCCAAAAATGAAAAATCCAAATTAAATTACTCTACTGGAAGCCTGGAAACCCCTTTTCTTTATGGAACAAAAGGAATATCATTAGATATTAGAAAGAAGAACGAAACAGAGATATATGATTATATAAATAGATTTCTTCTTTTCTTTATTGTAGTTGAGGTAATTTCATCATGGCAGCATCTTATCTACCCTCTATTTTTGTACCCCTAGTCGGTTTGGTGTTTCCAGCAGTTACAATGGCTATCTCATTTCTATATATCGAGCGGGATGAAATCCTCTAACTTCTCTTTTATTTTCTGCAGATGGAGTAAGCTGCTCGGTGACTTTCTGATATCAACTGAATTTGAAATCTAGTCTGAATGAATACTTAATAAAGATGAATTCCCTTTTTCTTGGCGGTTATCTTATTCCTGTTTAAGTCCCCAATAATCTCAGGAATGTCGCTTTAATCAATCTATGTCTCATTATCATTTCATATAAAAATGAGATATAGGTTGATTTTTTGTTAACAGGTGTGTTACTTGTAGATAACTATCCTATATAATTGAACTCCATTTTAGTACTTCTAGACAGAGATATATCACAAATAAGCGGAAGTAATGGACTGTAGAGGAAATGAGGAAAGTGGAATTGGTGACAAAATGACTAATCCATTTATTATGCAATCTGTGAGGAAATAGTAATGAATTGCCGTTCCAAATGGATCCAAGTAGATTTTATAAAAGGTTCCCGTACAATTGCGAATTTATGTTGGGCCTGTATCCTTGTCTGTGGTGCAACGGGTTTTCTACTAGTGGGATTTTCTAGCTGCGTCGGCGAAGATCTGATCCCCGGACTTTCATCCGAACACATTGTCTTTATTCCACAAGGTATTGTAATGTTTTTTTACGGGATTGCAGGCCTCTTTCTCGGGCTGTATTTGTGGTGTACTGCGTTTCGGAACGTGGGGGGCGGATACAACTTGTTTGATAAACGAGAAGGGTTCCTTTCTCTCTTTCGGTGGGGCTTTCCCGGAACTAATCGTCGCATCCGCATTCGAGTCGTACTGAAAGATGTAGAAGCGGTTGGATTGGAAAGTAGGGAAGGCTTTTATCCGCGTCGGATTCTTTACCTGAAAGTGAGGGGTCGTCAAAATATCCCACTAACTAGGATCGGTGAAAGTTTAACCTTAGGAGATATGGAAGAAAAAGCTGCCGAACCTGCTCGTTTCCCGCGTGTATCGATTGAAGGTTTTTAAAATTTATTGAATTTCAGAACTAGATGATTTACAAAGGAATGTGAGGCTACTGGGGCGATGAGAAAATAAATTTGAGGGGGGGGGGGGGGTCCGAGGAGGAAGTAGCCWAATTACAACAATGTAACCGATTAGTCTAATACTTCGTTTATTCCTCCTTTCTGACTGATAGATAGAGCTAATATATGCGATTACATTGCTGGAAACAAAAAATTATTCGATGGTTTCTTAGTACTCCACATCGTTCCTCGGATAGAGCTTATGAGGCTAGTAAGCGACTACAGTCCTTAATAGATGACTCCCCGCTTTCCGTGCGGGTAGAATTATCCCCCTCGATACCGGAAAAATTGTTGCGGGCCACGGCAGCGCCCACAAATGCGGCATCCAATAAATCTAAATATCTAATATATTGTAGTCTCTTAGAGCACAGATTTAGTATATCTCTTTTGGGAATGCGGAGAGACCTGAGACTTTTCTTCGGGACAAAACTCCTCCGATTGCTTCCGCCTGGGTGTCATCGCGCAAACAATTCTTTGATAAAAAATTGCTTGAATATTTTTTTGCCGAACCTTCCAGATATTTCTATTTTCCGAAATATATCTTTAAACTCTTGCCGAAATTGTTACGTGAGTGGTGAAACAGTCGACAGACGTAGAAAGTTTGTTGGCCTCGCAGAAGATAAACTGAGAAATGATTTTCCCTCTCGCGTCCTTTACAAGTTGAATAATATAGAAGAAATAAATAGGAAATTAGCTTGGATTGAAGCGACTTCAAATGAGTTCGGTGCTAGAAGAGCACGTTGTTCCATAAACTCCCCCCCATTTCAAACTACCAAAAAAGTGATTGGAAAATCATCTAATTATGAATCAGCAAATTTTCCGTCGGCCTATGAGTCAATTAGTTTGGTGCCTCGTTCCGTAACTCGCACCTTATCCAGGTTCGGGGCGGAATTGACAAATCAATCAAGTGTGTTGGTACATAATGATTTTGACTTAACTAGAAACCAAGCAGTAGTTTCCCTTAAATATGTTGGGTGCTTTCTGCTTCTCCCTCTCACGATTCCAATCAGTTTAAGAAATTGGTTTTTAGAGTCTTGGATTAGGGGTTGGTGGAACATCACTCAAACTCAAGTATTTATCAACCCCCTTCAGGAGGAGAAGGCTCTGAAGCAGCTTCGAGAAGCAGAGGCATTGCTTTGGTTAAATAACGCGACTGAACATTTGGCAGATACGCAGTTGCAAAATTTTGATGCAAATGCATATGATGAGACTACTCAGTTGGCAACAATGTATAACGAACTCAATATTCAGCTACTGCTGCAACTAGTAACCGATGTAATTAGTATCGCCATCCCAACTTTATTGTTTATAACGGGTCGAAAGAGACTTGCAGTTCTAAATTCCCGGATTCAGGAGTCATTTTATAGCTTGAATGACACAATGAAGGCGTTTTCCATTCTTTTACTAACTGATTTATGTGTAGGGTTCCACTCGCCCCATGGTTGGGAAATAGTCATAGGCTCCCTCTTCGAACATTTTGGCTTAATCCCCAATAAATATGTAATTTCTCGCCTCGTCTCAACCTTCCCAGTTATTTTAGATACGGTATCCAAATATTGGATTTTTCGTCACTTGAATCGCACATCTCCCTCGATTGTAGCAACTTACCACACAATGAGTGGGTGACAACCACTTCTTCTCCGAATTTGCATCTAGCAGGCTAGACCAGTTCATTCTTTTGGGTTATTTGCAACCCCCCTCGTTTGTCATCTGCTAATAATGATCGGATGTAGAAGGATAAAGAATTAGAACGAGAATAAATTATTTGCTACCAAGCGGAGTCAGTAAGTAACCCGTTTGTACAAAGACTTGATACTAATCATCAATCTATGCAAAGAAAAATTACGAATAACTGGATGATAAAGTGTTGGATTCCGTCACTTGCACTTGCGTTATCGATCGGTTTCAGCGAATTAAACTGTCCATCTTTATCAAATGCATATCCGATTCTTGCGCAACAGAATTATGAAAATCCCCGAGAAGCCACGGGGCGTATTGTGTGTGCCAATTGCCACCTAGCCAAGAAACCTGTGGATCTTGAGGCCCCGCAATCTGTTCTTCCCGATACTGTATTTGAAGCAATTGTTAAGATTCCCTATGATACGTAGATAAAATAAGTACTTGCAAACGGCAAAAAGGGGGGATTGAATGTCGGCGCTGTCCTCATTCTACCAGAGGGGTTTGAATTGGCTCCCTCTAATCGCATTCCAGCCGAAATGAAGGAGAAGTTAGGAAAATTGTCATTTCAAAGTTACCGTCCCGGCAAGGAAAATGTAATCGTCGTAGGACCAGTGCCGGGCAAACTATACAATGAAATCACATTTCCAATCCTCTCACCAGACCCTGGTACTAACAGGGAAGCTCATTTTTTGAAATATCCCATTTATGTCGGAGGGAATAGGGGGAGGGGACAAATCTACCCAGATGGGAGCAGAAGCAACAACACGGTCTACACCGCTTCAGTAACAGGAAAGATAAAGAGGGTTGTTCGTAAAGAGGGAAGGGGCGGATATGAAATCACTATCGAAGAGTCATCCGGGAATCGTGAAGCAACGGATACTGTCCCTCCCGGTCTCGAACTCATTGTTTCAGAAGGTGAGTTCGTTAAGTCCGATCAGCCATTGACTAATAACCCCAATGTTGGTGGATTCGGTCAGGGAGAAGTCGAAATCGTACTCCAGGACCCGCTGCGTATCCGAGGTCTTTTAGCTTTTTTTGCATCGGTTGTCTTGGCACAGATTTTTCTCGTGCTTAAGAAAAAACAGTTTGAAAAGGTGCAGTTGGCAGAAATGAATTTCTGATTGCCTATCCCTTCTTCTTGTTATCCCTTTCGTGACTAGATAATCCCATTGATAGTGGCATGTGGAAAAAAAACTTCACTTGTCTATTTTTTTTCCTAGTCAATAGTTTGGTAGCCACATAGAAAGTGTTGATTGCGTTGACTTGGATAATGTTGGTGGCGTCAGCGGCGTCGACACCACCAACATTATCCACATGTCTCCCCCGACGCAATCAGTTTACTTCTTTATCGACCAGTTTCCCGGTTTGACTGCGTCAAGTCTAAACTGGGGCACGGAATATGCAATGTCGGGTGGGGAGAGGGAGGTAGACCACAAATATGGATAAGACTAGTTGGTAGGATTAATACTAAGTGGAAGTGAAAGGGAAGAAGAAATAGGTGGAGGTGGAGGAGACAAAAACTCCACTTTATAGTTTAAGAAACTAAAAATCGTACTCGAAAGTTTATTGATTGATCCGATTATGTTCAACTAGTTTCCCCCCAGACCGAAACACCTCCTCTTCATAGTTAAAATAATATGGTTTTATGATTGTAAAAGGTGTATAAATAATTGTTCGTTCTAATTGTCACATTCAGCCTCGATCGATTCTTTTCTGTCTAAAGAATCGATCGACCCATCTACCTGAAAAATGCATCGTAGAACTAGTCTCTAGCTAACTAAATAGAGATATATTGAATTGAACCGTTTTTTTCTCCTCCTCTTTCAAGTAAAAGGAGAAGAAAAAAGGGAGAATTCGCTTTCAAAATTCGGCAAATTTTTATATATCAAGCGGCAGTCATTATCGAGGAGACGACCCCAACCCCGAGTAAGCTCCGTAAAAAAATACGCCTAACAAACCTATCACAGGTGTACCGGCTACAGTACCCACCAACCACAGGGGAATCCTTCCAGTGGTATTTGTCATCCGCGCCACCTCCTTACCCTCCACTTCTTCGGTTTTATCATCTGGTCCCGACTTGAGACATGAACAGTCACAAATAATTAGGATCTTGATCGTTTTCGGACAATTCTTTTTAGTTTCTAATTGAAGAAGTAATTAGAAAATGGAACGGCAAGTACGAAAATCAGTAATAATCCCCGGTAAAGGCTTGTACGATTCGATTCTACACTCTGTTTATTTGGATTTGGTTGTGTCGTAGATTCGGAGCTCACTGAAAACTATCTTTGAATGAATTGCATAGCTGATATGGACCCCAAGAAGAAAACTGTCGGTACAGCTAAGCCGTGAACGGCTAACCATCTAACAGTAAAAATTGGATAAGTTTTATCTAAAGCCATTGGTATTGGTTTCTCCTAGAAGAATTTGGTGAATGCATCGACCTGTTCCAGCGAATCGAAACGGCCAGTAACTAAGGGAACTTCTTGTCGGCTCTCTGAAAAATATTCGTTTGGGCGGGGGCTTCCAAAAACATCGTAAGCTAAACCTGTACTGACAGACAGCCAGCCTGCAATAAACGGGGAGGGTATAGTAATGCTGTGGATGACCCAGTATCGAATACTAGTAATGATGTCAGCGAAGGGGCGTTCTCCTGTATTCCCAGACATGTTCAGCTCCGTATCTATATCTATCTTGTAATACTAAAAGGGATTGCTTCCCGAATAAGAAGAGGAGGTAAAAGATGCGAAATCTACCAGTAAACCTTCTTGAACGGGACCTGAACCAAATTAGGATGTCACTTCTATACCCAGGGTATATCCGAAATATACTGGTTCAGTATAGCTAGCCCACCTTCGTGGCGGCAAGGTTACTCGCTCCTCACAAGTAAGGTGTTCGATACTTCCGGAATTTCCGGAATTTCCGGTAGTGGCTACCTATACCTAGACCAAACTGACTAGAAAGCCTTGACCGGCCTCGGCTTCGGAACCATACGGTGGTTCGTAGGCGCGGGGGTCTTACCTCTCCCATTGTTCCACCTTACAGCCTGCTTCCGCCTCTCGGCGTGTCCAGGCAATTAATGACTTTAGGCCTACGCGTATTATATTAGCCCTAGGCCGAGGGGATAGCCATTCCTGGAGTATTGGAGGTAGTTACCAAAGACTTAATTTAGCAATTCTTAAGCGATTAATGAACGGTTGAGAGGTACTACGTAGTTGCCTACCTCGTAGATTAAATAAATGAGCCATAATTGTCTTGTACCGAATAAACTAAATCAATAGATTTGGATCACCTAATAAAACTTACTAATTAATCCCGACTTAGCAAATTTGAGTAAACAGCTTTGATTCCGTAATTTCGGGTGATAAACTACTCGAAGAAATCGTATACTAACCCATCTGCCAGATAATTTGGTATCCAAATTTATGCTCACCCTATTAAGCTACTTCGCCTTCCTAACGTCTGTATTAACTTCGACTTCAGTTTTATTTGTTGGATTGAACAAGATTCAGATTCTGTGATTTAGTATTATCATATGGAACCTAAATAGAGGGGTGGAAATACAGGGAAGGGGGTCCCACCGTCACCTACTAATTCGTCGCACTTACCAAATACTATTCGGTTGATGCAGAAATCAACTTCGGTAAGTATTTAAATCAAATATTTATAAACTAGAATGGTTGAAGCATCACTATCGGGAATTGTGTCGGGTTCGATTCCAATAACCCTAGCTGGATTATTTGTAACTGCATACCCACAATATCGACGCGGCGATCAATTAGATATCCGATAGAATTGAATAATTGCGGCATCTTAATCTTAAACAAGACGTTGATTTAGAAAAAAGATGGAAAATGATTCATCTGAAAATTATTTCTTCTATTTGATTATTTAATCATTTGGTTTGTCTGAAAATATTGATTTATCCAAGAAACAGACGTGGGGGGCTGCTTCGTCGACGACACATTTGCCGTCTCTGGTTTCTAGGTATTTCGTATTTGACACGTATTTTTTTTACTAAATAATCCTTGGGTAAACGGTAGTAAGCACGCCCTGTAGGATTCGAACCTACGACATCGGGTTTTGGAGACCCGCGTTCTACCGGACTGAACTAAAGGCGCTTCCCCTTTCGTAGTTATTCCCATATTCAGAAGTATATAAAAATGGGGCAGCTTCCTTCCTCACTCCGTGAGGAGGAAGCAAAAGTTAGAAATCTTTTGTTCCTTCGTAAGAAAAGAAGGAAGAGAGACAGAAATCAATTTGTTGAAACGATAAGTCCTATCCCCGAAGCTTGGTGCATGGATCGCAAATAGGGATGACGGGATTTGAACCTGCGACATTTTGTACCCAAAACAAACACGCTACCGAGCTGCGTCACATCCCTATTAATCTCGATAACTCGTATCATCGGTCCATTATTATATTATTTAATTTATTATAACTGATAGCTGTAGATACCGGCTACTGGTAAAGAGAAAATTCATTTCTTAATAGATAGCTGTCCTCTGACACTCCGTTCAATTCTTACTCCTCCTCCTTCTTATTTCTCGTCGATGTTGCGGTTACTAGTACCACCAATATTGAGTACTCCGGGTTTATCAGTTTTTCCTTTTGAAAAAATTGATTTCTAAGTTGTAAATAATTGTTTTTTTTTTATAAGATAAAAGAAGTGGAAGAGGAATAAAGATTAGGAGGTAGAGGAAAAAGATCCTGAAACGAAGGAGGACTTTTAATGCAATATGTGAAGATATATCTTTCCACGGCCCCCGTCGTAGCTGCAATATGGTTTGGATTGTTGGCTGGTTCCTTAATAGAAGTTAATCGGTTCTTCCCAGACGCTTTACTATTTCCCTTTCTTTAATTCAAAGAACTAAGGGATCAGATGAGGCAGAAAAGTCAGATAACCTTACGTCTTACAAAAAGGGTAACGCGTAACCGAGTTATGGGTGGGGGTAGCTAAAACTTAAACTTCATTATTGTCGGAACTTCGCAAGTAGTCCGTTCAAATATTCAAATAGATTTGGGCCTACTTGCGACCCCCTCCCTCGAAAAAAAAAACTTATCTTATTACGATATAATTGATTTTATGACCAAAAGTAAAGATGTGAGGGTGACCATTGCTTTAGTATGTACAACCTGTACTAGCAAAGAGGCTGGCGGCAAATCCACGGGTATTTCTCGATACACCACACGTAAGAATCGCCGTAACACACCTACTCGGTTGGAATCGAAGAAATTTCGTGTCTGTTGCCACAAACATACTCACCATAAAGAACTAAAGAAATAAAGGATATTTCTGATTAATTTGTAAGTAATCAATATTAATGTGTATTGGAATGTGTATTGGTAGTCACAAAAAAATATCACGAATAAATTTAAACGATCTCTCCGTAGACGTTCCCCGTCTATCCGTTCTGATGAAACTATTGATTACAAAGATACGAGCCTACTTCGTCGATTCGTCAGTGAGCAGGGAAGAATCCTATCGAGACGGATGAATAGATTGACCTCCAAACAGCAGCGTTCGGTAGCTATCGCTATAAAGAGAGCCCGTATTTTGGCTTTGCTACCCTTTTCAAATAACGAAAATTAAAGAATTCTGTGAAATTGAATTCTGGGGGATTTTTCAATTTGACAACTAGAAATATCCTGCGAAAAAAAAAAATGGGATTTAATATTTGAATATATTGAAGTTGAATCAAACTGATGTCTATAAGATAGCTGTCCTTCCGTCTATCTTTTCTTCTCTCTTCCCCTCCCGCGGTAGATCTGCGAGTTAACTCGTTCTTTATCTTATTTCTGGCCTCTCCGTTTAATCCGGAGAGGCTTACCGCCACATGTCAATCTCTCTTACCATTAGTTGTTCGTACGAGCCGGGAGGAACAGTAAGCATCTGGAATAGCTACTTGCGCGAGTGTCTTGCGATTCAAAAAAACTTGATTCTCAAACAAATTGTGAATCATCGAACTGTACGTAATTCCGTTTCTCCGCGCTGCTGCATTAATCCGAGCGATCCACAGGCGACGAAATTTTCTCTTCCGGTTGTTTCTATCTACATAAGCACAAGCTAATGCCCTTTTTTCTTGCTGGTTCGCTGCTCTAAATAATCTCGAATGAGCTCCCCGGAACCCGGATGCAAAATCAAGAATGCCTTTGCGATATCTCCGAGCTACGGATCCTCGTTTTACTCTGGTCATTATATGTATATAGCCTCACAGAAAGTTATATTTTCGTCTGAGAAATCCATTTATTCCTAGGCTCTGCCATTCCCTCAAATAATTGCGTTTCAATATTTCTTATTTTCAATATTTCTTATTTGGAGATGTCAATTTATATAACTAGATATGCTGCGTCATACCGGAATGTACCCCCCGAAGAGATGAAGATCTCGAAGATAGATTTATATCTTAATTACAATATGTGCGGTGACGTACCGCGCTTTTCGGTTTTTAGGAGGTCATTAAGTAGCTGCTTCATAATTTTTCGGAAATTTATCAGCTGTGACGAATTTCTGCTTTCCCTATCTGATGTGATAAATAGAGATTCCGGCGGCTTTTGCTGCTCCGACTTTCCCTTCCGTAAATGCTCCGGTACAAGTTAGATACCTCACCTCCAATTGCTTACTTGTCAATAAGTGGTACGTTGTACCGGGGATACCGCGGATTCCGATGTTTCCGTGGTCAATTTCTTGTGGCAACCGGGTCCCTCCTATATACCGGAGCCTAGGTTTTTCCGGAGATAGGGAAAATAAAATTGCTGCCGGCGGGTCGCATGATCCCCAATATTTAACTCAACCCGTTAAGCTGGGCTTTTTCGCTTCCATTTCTTATTCGTTATTTGTTTCGGAAGAAATCATATGTATAGTAACGGTATTTTAGGCTGGAGATTGGCGGAACAGCTGACCCGTGGTTGTTGCCACCGCAACGGGATTGGCGAAATAGATATAGAAGTTTATATCACTCGCTTAGCTTCGCTTAATAACTCAATTTTATTATCATCGATTGGTTTTTATCGTCCCAAATCAAAATGATCGGATTTACACCGACTTTAACCACGAATTTCTATTTCTCATTGAAACAGATGGATTATGGATTTACCCCCATTTCGTTTGAGGGATTATCTCACGATGTCGACCCCCTAATGTCTCAGGTTTCCGATCCGAACGGGTCACACATACACCCTAGTACATACTCCTCTCCGTTGGGGGCATCCCCGAAGAGCGGGGGATTTTGTTCCAATCCCCAACCGTTGTCTTGCTTTCCTAATTAGTTGCTGATTTGTTGGCACGTTCAAAGACGCATAAAATTTATTCGGTTCAAAATATTATCAACCATTTGGGGAAACTTGCTACACCCGAATCTCTAGCAATTAATTTTTAAAATATTCTTTTGTTTGAAGTAAGAAAATAAAATTTGAATATTTGCTTTTTTAAGTGGGTGGGGTAGTAACTGGCTAGACAAATAAACGTGAAATTACGAGAAAATAAAAATTGAATCAGAGGAATTTGCCTTCTTCCTGCAAATCTAAGTTACTTCCTACTTATCGAATCTTCAAGCTGACGCATTTTCCAGCGCTACCGGGTCCGCAACGCCATAATCCTGAGCTTCTTCTGCTGACGGAAAAACGTCTCTTTCCATATCTTCGGAAATTATCCATAAGGGTTTACCAGTTCTTTGGGCATATACTTTGGTTATGCAATCGCGTAGTTTTGATGCTTCTTCTGCTTCCATAACACATTCCCCTGCTTGTCCATCATAATACGAACTAGCGGGTTGATGAATCATTACCCTAATTAAGTGACTCCTATTAGGTTCAACCGTACAAGCAAATTGTTTTGCATACGGCTATACCTCCGGTGAGTCGACAAAGTCTGCTCAAACTAGTAGTTAAACCTTAATTTTTTGTCTCAAAAGAAAGTTTTACTTCGCTGCCAACTCCTTCTTCTCACAATAGTACGAGAAGAGTATTACGAGATCCCACCATCCTTTCTTTCAGACGTATTATGATGGTTCCGTCGCCGTATCGCGTGTCGCGCCAGCAATCCCGAAGTTTGCTACATATACTCCCGATGGATAACGGAATCGACATTACTCAACTTTATAAAAACTTGAAGTTTAATAAATTATGTAGATTCGACACTTTCTCAAATTTATGACGCTAAGATATATCGATTTCGATCCAGAATGAATTCACTACAAGTCAAAAAATTTATTTTGACTCAATTTACCTCCTCGGCGTTTCACTATTTCGTAGTTGGGTGTGTATAGGGGGAGTCGCCAAGTAAAAGTTGCCATGCTATTGTTACCCCAACTAGGCGGAGGCAGAGTTCTAATCCGTACAAATCATTGGCGCCAAGCGTGGGGTGGTGCTATACGTCTGGTAATTTCCCCTCCAGCCGAAATAGAGGATCCCATTGAAGCAGCTAGTCCCATGCAAATAGTATGTACATCTGGTACGACAAACTGCATCGCGTCATAAGCAGATATTCCGGCTAATACTGCCCCACCGGGTGAATTTACATACAAGTACATATCCTTGGCTTGATCTTCCCCATTTAGATACATCATGATACCGATAAGTTGATTGGCAATTTCGTCATCGACTTGTTGACCTAGAAAAAGAAGTCTCTCTCGATAAAGCCGGTTGATTGGGATAGGTTTTCGCGATTCCCACTCTGTCGCCCCCCCCCTCTAGAACCGTATAGGTGTCGTTAGAGACATACGGCTCTGGTAGCTTTTACGTGAAATGAGTATAAGAAAGAATTATTCCTTCTTCTTCTCTATTTTTTTCTTCCAAAAAAACTATACTCGCATTAGCTTTTTCGGTTCAAGTTTGTCTGGCCTAGCTTTCGCACATTCTGAACCGCTTCGTAACTGGTGATCGGTGAATCTACCCCAGTTTGTTAACTTCTCCCTTTTGCACCAGTTTATTTCTGTTCGTGATTGAGTCCCTTTTACGTGAAGAGTCTTTAGGTTCATCTTCTACCCCGGAGGTTGTGGGGTTCCGACCGCTATTTGCACATACAGAACAAATAGTTTTACTTCCCCTGTATTTACTTCCACATCTTATGTAACATATTCAAAATAAAAATCTATTTCATTTTTTTTTGCTGCCCTGGTTTCCACTTTGTAGTCATTACGGCTACGATCAATATCTGGGACTGAGTAACCGGAGCCCAAGCAATCTGTTTATTCTAACTAGCCGTGGATTCTAACGACTACTAAACCTATTGACATAATTTTCTCACGCATTTGACTACTGATAGATTATTAGTCAATTCCAAGCGAGATAGAGACAAATCAATCGGATAAGAAATGACGGAAACGGGTTCCATCCGGCTCGATGCACCTGACGAGTCGCGCTATACGTCAACCCAAGCCGCATCCTCCTCCCCAGGAAGACGAAAAGGCACCTTTGGAACACCAATTGGCATAAAAAAACTACTGAAAAATATTGACCTCCAAATTGGGGACGTAGAAGCCAAACCGAAGAAAAGCTTCCATCATATTATAACACGCTTGATCAAGACAACGTGGATTAAATAAATCGTATATTTTTGCAGATATTAACAGACTCTGATGGGACCAATCTCTACATTGTTATATAAAGCACGTAAATGCTAAAATATCTATGCCTTCATCTGTTCCTGAAAGAAAAGTTACTGGCTTACTTTGAATTACTACGTGTTTTGTACAAGTGTTTTGTGCAAACCAAACAAGTAGGTGAGACAAGGCAGGGAAGAAGGAATGCCTCTAATCTAATAACGAACCAAGATATTGATTTGTATATTTCATACAACAACTTCTATCTCGTCTCCTTTTAACTTATAACGCAAGCCTATATTGCAAGAAAGTTACGTAGTAGTCACTCATCTCCAATATCCAAGAAAGGGGTTTCTCACGGGTTTGCCTTGGTATCGCGTCCATACCGTCGTATTAAACGATCCCGGTCGTCTTATTTCCGTGCATCTGATGCATACTGCTTTGGTCTCTGGCTGGGCGGGTTCAATGGCTTCATATGAACTAGCTGTTTTCGACCCATCGGATCCCGTTCTTGATCCCATGTGGAGGCAGGGTATGTTCGTCATTCCATTTATGACTCGCATTGGAATAACGAAGTCGTGGGGAGGCTGGAGCATTACCGGAGATACCGCAACTGACGCGGGTATCTGGAGTTACGAAGGAGTAGCCGCAGCTCACATCATACTATCTGGTTTGTTGTTTCTAGCCGCTATCTGGCACTGGGTGTATTGGGACCTGGATCTATTTCGTGACGATCGCACGGGAAAACCATCGCTGGATTTACCGAAAATATTTGGAATCCACCTATTTCTTTCGGGAGTACTTTGTTTCGCGTTTGGAGCATTTCATGTAACAGGCTTGTTTGGCCCTGGTATTTGGATATCAGACCCTTACGGTTTAACCGGAAAGGTAGAACCCATAGATCCAGCTTGGGGGGCCGAGGGTTTTGATCCATTTGTGCCAGGCGGGATAGCTTCGCATCACATAGCAGCAGGAGTTTTAGGTATACCAGCGGGTTTGTTTCACCTAAGTGTTCGCCCCCCCCAACGGTTATATAAAGCTCTACGTATGGGAAATGTCGAAACCGTGTCGTCTAGCAGTATTGCTGCCGTATTTTTTGCCGCTTTCGTCGTTTCCGGAACCATGTGGTATGGTTCCGCTGCTACCCCGATCGAATTGTTTGGCCCCACCCGCTACCAGTGGGATCAGGGGTATTTTCAACAAGAAATAGAGAAACGAATACGATCAGGTGAAATTGAAAATCTAAGTCTATCCCAAGCTTGGTCGAAGATTCCGGAAAAATTAGCTTTTTACGACTACATCGGTAATAACCCCGCCAAAGGCGGATTGTTTAGAGCAGGTGCAATGGACAATGGCGACGGGATAGCCGTTGGCTGGTTAGGCCATGCCGTTTTCAGAGATAGGGAAGGCCACGAACTGTTTGTACGCCGTATGCCAACTTTTTTCGAAACATTTCCCGTAGTCCTGGTAGATAGCGAGGGTGTCGTGAGAGCTGATGTACCATTTAGACGAGCAGAATCTAAATACAGCGTCGAGCAAGTCGGTGTAATCGTAGAATTCTTCGGTGGCGAATTAGATGGTGCTAGTTTCAGTGATCCCGCCACGGTGAAGAAATATGCCAGGCGCGCCCAATTAGGTGAGATCTTTGAGTTTGATCGCGCCACTTTAAAATCGGATGGTGTTTTTAGAAGTAGCCCACGGGGTTGGTTCACTTTTGGCCACGGCACATTTGCTCTCATCTCCTCTTCCGGCCACATTTGGCACGGCGCAAGAACCTTATTCAGAGACGTTTTTGCTGGTATCGATCCTGACTTGGACGCCCAAGTTGAATTCGGGACATTTCAGAAGTTGGGGGATCCAAGTACCAAAAGACAAGCTGTTCAAAAAGTTTTCTCTTATTTATCCTATTGAATTCCTCTCCTTATCAGGTTAGTTACAAAAATTGACTGAATTCTAAAATAATAAATAATTGTTTTGTCAAAATTTAATAATTTAATAAATTGATTGAATTCAATAGTTTTTAATACTTCGAAGTTAAGCAAAAAAACTTGGAGGAACTAGAAATCTCCCCCACCGCAATTAGTATGAAAGATATTTATAAAATACCACTATTACGGCTGAATCCATGGAAGCACTGGTTTACACATTTTTGTTGGTAGCAACTTTAGGTATAATATTTTTTGCCATCTTCTTCCGGGAGCCCCCAAAAGTACCCAGCAAGGGTAAATAGACAGCTTTCTCCGATTTCAATTTTGCCAGAGAAACAGATTTTGTTATATCAGCAAAATCGCGAATATAAGGCAAATTAAGTTGATTAGAGACCTTCCTTTCTAATTTTGCAAAGGAAGGTCTAGGTCTAGGTCTATCGGTCCAACTAATCTTCATGTTCCTCGAAAGGGTCTCTGAGCTCTTTGGCGGGTTGACCGAAAGCGGTATACAAGGCGTAGCCGGTGAGGCTAACGAGTGAACGGGATATAGAGATAGTTACCGAAGTTGCGGTTTCCGTTGCCATGTAATCCAAAAAAATATTAGTGCCTACTTTACTTGCTATAGTAGTATACAAAGTCAACAAATTTCAATCAATTGAGCAGGCTCTATGGCTACAAAAGTTGTTGGTGACACCCTCAGAGGTAAACCCAGAATAAGTTTATTAGGAATGGTTTTGAAGCCGCTTAACTCGGAGTATGGAAAGGTTGCCCCCGGTTGGGGGACTACCCCCTTGATGGGATTTTTCATGGCTTTATTTGCAGTATTCCCAGTTACTATTTTGGAAATTTATAACTCATCCGTCTTATTGGATGGTATTCCAATTAGTTGGTAGAAAAGTCCTGAACCCCGCTGATGTAACGGCAATAGCTGGGGGTTCAGAAATGGATACCTCATCATAAATCGGAACGGGAGTTAAATCGCGCGAACTTTAAATGTTTTTAGAAGACAATAATATGGGTGTGTGATTCGTTGCAACTAATCTGGTTCAACAAATAAACAGTCTTTTCTTTCAATAGATTTTAGTATATTAGATTATTGGTATCTCGCCAGGTAGCGGTCGAGTTATTAGCACCCGAAACGCGAGAATTTTATATTTGGTACAAAGCTCAAACTATGATTAATTTGCATCAATTTACCATTGAAATTTCGTGATTAAGTTGTTATCTGATATTACCCCGACTCGGCGCTGTATCAAAAAATTATTAACAAAATGTTTTTTAGTTGCGGTTGTCCACCAGAGTATGTGGGTAGATAAAAAAGAGCCATGTGAATTTCGATTCGGGGTGATGGGGGAGTTGCCGCCCATCAAGTCTTCCTACCTAGAAAGAAAAAAAAAAATTGAAATATAGTGAAAATCTAAGGTTCTTTAGGTGTCAAAACAAATCAGATCAGAACGAAGTAACCTCTATTCATTTATCTACCCCCCCCCCCCCCCCTTCTTTCATTGGGTTTTTCTTTTATTGGGGGAGGGGTACATCGATAAGATTGAAAGATTTCCCAAGACGCTAGTGCTAGGGTTTCAATTAGAAAATAAAAGCTAACGTGAGATCGAAGTAAATTATAGGTTCGAGTTTTTCGAGGCCGAGTCGCTTCTTCCCCCATTGAAAAGATGTTGGGGGTCTGCCGTCTCTCCTTATCTCTTTACCCGAGTGACTCAACTACTAATGGAATGAGCGATGCTTAAACAGCTTTGCTTAAGCTGTATGAGGAAAAAGCCTCATGTACAGTTTACGAAGAGGGAGTTAAAAAAGCTTACCTATCTCACTAAGGTATATGATTGGTTCGAAGAGCGCCTAGAAATTCAGGCAATTGCTGACGATATTACTAGTAAATATGTCCCTCCACATGTGAACATATTTCATTGCTTGGGGGGAATCACGCCGACTCGTTTTTCGGTTCAAGTAGCCACCGGTTTTGCTATGACCTTTTACTACCGTCCGACTGTCACAGAAGCTTTCTCTTCAGTTCAATATATAATGACTGAAGTTAATTTCGGTTGGCTTATTCGATCTGTTCATCGGTGGTCAGCAAGTATGATGGTATTAATGACGACTTTGCATGTATTTTGTGTCTATCTCACGGGTGGATTCAAAAAACCTCGCGAATTGACTTGGGTTACTGGGGTTATTCTAGCTGTATCAACCGTCTCTTTCGGCGTAACTGGATATTCCTTACCCTGGGATCAGATTGGTTACTGGGCCGTGAAAATTGTAACCGGCGTACCCGAAGCTATTCCCCTAGTAGGATCTTCATTAGTAGAGTCATTACGAGGAAGTGCTAGTGTCGGCCAATCAACGTTAACCCGTTTTTACAGTTTACACACCTTTGTTTTGCCGCTTCTTACTGCTGTTTCTACGCCGACGCATTTCCTAACGATTCGTAAACAAGGTATTCCGGGTCCTTTACAATTTAGTCATAAATGGGAGATGAAAAATCTCTTTCGCTATATTCAGCGGGGGATTTCAATTCACAGTTCCTTGAGAATTTGTTCCGTTGCCGCCGATACTTATTACTAAGCCAAATGATAAGTAATCTAGCGGATTTAGTTATCGTCTCAGACTACTGGGACAAAATAATCGAAGCGTCAAAGGAAAAAATTTGGATTACGGGAGTGTGTGACTCGTCGCAAGACGTGTAGGCTACGCAGACGTCTAATTGGATACTGCTGCAACCATAAGGTGTGTCTCTTTTCCTACCTTTCCTTGGGACTAAGATTCGAAACCTGGATATAAAAACATAATTTTCGAACTGAGACTGAAGTTGTTTGGAGAATTTTCGCCATGATCGACCCAAAAATTTTGAAAGGCCTCGTGAAACCCTATATATTGAATTGGGATTGTGTGAAGCTTTTAAACATACGGTTTTTGAGACGATGCATACATTTCTTTTGCATCAAAAGCTAATTGTTTGCAAAAGTAGCCGTTGGGGTAACAAAACGATCTAAAGATATATATAGCCGAAGTTGTAACAAGTTAAGATCCTATACCGTAGCTCGTAAGTATCTGGCCTTGTATAAACTTGCAACGATACGACACGTGTGTATGGGATACGAGATAATCCGCGAAGCCCTATTTCATTATTGAGCTGATTCGGATGAGAAGCCATGTTGCAAAACAATTTTTTTTCCGCGTTCCCCCTTTCTCTATTTGCCAACCTAACCGTTGCGGGATATTATAATTCTACATCTGCTTGAGCCGTATGAGGGGAAATTCTCATGTTCGATTCTTGTGGGGGAGTGAGGAGTCGACCCCAATAACAAAAAAACCTGACTTGAACGATCCCGTTTTGAGAGCAAAATTAGCTAAAGGTATGGGACATAATTACTACGGGGAACCCGCTTGGCCCAATGATCTTTTATATATATCTCCTGTAGTAATATTAGGAACTATCGCATGTACCGTGGGTTTGGCCGTTTCGGAACCATCAATGATTGGTGAACCAGCAAATCCGTTTGCAACTCCTTTGGAGATATTACCTGAGTGGTATTTTTTTCCCGTATTTCAAATACTTCGGACAGTGCCCAATAAACTATTAGGTGTTCTTTCAATGGCGTCAGTACCCGCAGGTTTGCTAACCGTCCCTTTCCCCGAAAATGTCAATAAATTTCAGAATCCGTTTCGGCGCCCAGTAGCCACAACAGTCCTTGCAATTGGCACCGCGGTCGCTATTTGGTTAGGTATTGGAGCAACTTTACCCATAGACGGATCTTCAACTTCGGGACTTTTTTAGTATTTCCCTATCTCTTATTAACCTGAAATATAGTCAGATTTAGTCTAGGGAACAATCGCCAGCCCCCGGGCCGGGACAAAACTTCCCTAGACTTATTTATTTATTTATTTCATTAAAAATAATGAGTTCTTTGGATAATGGACTTCTACTTGTTTACGCAGAAATAATGAGAAATCAAATTTTAATTTTTGAATTTTGGTTAACTCATATTTCCTTTTCAAAACCTTTCGGAAGAGAAGTGTGATACACGAGAAAAATTTAATATACAAGAGACAAGGTCGTTTGTTTCAAAAATGAGATAATTTGGATTTCACTGCCTGTTCCTACTAATTGATATGCAACTAATTTTTGGGTAATTCAATGGTGAAATGCTCCCACAGAGCTTTTGACACCTGATCTACAGATTTTTGTCCGAAACTTTTTATTTTTGATGAATCTTCTCGGCTATAATTAAGCAAATCGGCAATTGTGTGTATTTCGGCTTTTTTCAGACAATTAAAGGCTCTAGCAGGTAATTCTAGTTGGTCAATAAACATATTTGTAAATAGCTTCTTTGCCAGTTCATTTACGTCACAAACTTGTGAAGATGACCCCGCCGAGGCGGAGGAACTTTCATTATCTCCCGAGTAGGAGACGGCTTCGGGTTTCACGTGCAAAAAGGGACTTGATAAGTCTATTAATTTTTTAGAGGCTTGGGTTATTGCCTCGTCTGGGGTCGGACTACCATTAGTCCATATTTCAATGAATGGTGTTTCTCGCGTCGCTTTACCACTTCCAAATAAATGTACGCTATAATTTACGTTTCTGACAGGCATAGATACAGCATCAACGGGAAATTCTCCATCTTTACGTCCATTTAATTTCTCTATGCGGTATCCACAATCTTTTTCAATTTTTGATTCAATATTTACAGATATTGGTTGGGTGATAGTAACTATATATTGCAAATTATCAATCGCTTTGACAGAGGGCGGCAACGATGTATCACCCGCAATTACTTCCTTGGGACCAGTTACAGACGAAACTGCTTCTTTAACATCATTGGAGTCGCTTTTAGGTGCAATTTCCTTTAGATTAACTAAAACATCATGTATTGTCTCTTTAATACCCCCCATTGTAGAATACTCGTGCACAACTTCGTGAAACCTTGCACATGTTATGCTCGTCCCCTGAACTTCCTCCAATGAGGCTTTACGCGTGGCAATTCCCACAGTACTAACTTGGCCCCTCTTGAAGGGAGATACGACAAAACGACCATAATGGAGACGCTTATGTTCTGTCTTAGATTCAACGCATTTCCACTGAATTGCCTGGGTAGAGATCGATGTTTCGCACGTAAGCATGAAGGAATCCCCCTTTAGTTTCTGCAGAACTACTAGTTAGACACGTCTCTTTCGGGGGGGTCGACACCCATTATATGGCATAGGGGTCACATCACGTACAAAACTGAGGATTACGCCGCTTCGGCGAATGGCCCGCAAGGCGGTGTCTCTTCCCGGACCGGGTCCACTCATCGTAATTTCTGCCTGCTTCATACCCCGATCCATTGAAGCACGGATAGCCTTTTCCGCCGCTGCTTGGGCGGCAAATGGCGTACCCTTACGTGTACCCTTGAATCCGCAGGCACCAGCTGAACACCGAGGAGCTACCTATCCCCGAACGTCCGTGACAGTAATAATGGTATTATTGAAACTTGCTTGGATATGAATAACCCCCTTCTGTACTCCGCGCTTTACCTTTCGCGAACGAATTTTTTTTGAATTAGCTGACATAGTTGATTGATTATTCATATTTGAAGACTGTTATTAATTGCTAATTGGTTCTACGTTTAAATATTTTGACTACCCCTGCCTCTGCTTATGCTTCGGATTGCAACAAATTACCATGATTCGTCCACGTCTACGAATCAATCGACACTTTTCACATATTTTACGAATGGAGGCACGAATTTTCGTAGCTACAACCTTAAATTAGTTGGATAAATCTATTGATAGATTTGAGGTGCGTCCTCCCTCTTTATCAAATTGAAACAAAAATTTGAAAAAGCAGATAATTACTAGGTGACCGCACCAACAGCAAAATCTACTGATTGTTACTTGTCTGTTTACTTCGAAGTCGATAAATGATACACCCTTTGGTAAGATCATAAGGACTCAATTCGGCTCTTACCCTATCTCCTGGTAATATTCTTATGTAATTTCGTCAGATCTTTCCCGATATGTGAGTCAAGACTTGGCATCCATTATCTAAACACGCTCAAAACGTGGCATTGGGAAGTGATTCCGTAACTGTACCCTCTATGTCAATAGGATTCTGCTTTTTCATCATTCAAACTAACTCCCCCCCCCCCGTAATTCATAGATTTTTTTGAAGAAGTTGCTAACTCAGTTAATATTGCCAATAGCTTTTTTGAAACGTAGTCATTTCGGAAAAACTGATTTTCGGTTGAAGATAAGTTTCCAAATTACCAAATGTGACGTAAAATTTCCCCCCCGATTTTTCTGTGTCGAGCCTCCCGATCTGTAACAAGTCCATGAGATGTCGATGAAATTGCAATTCCCATACCGCCCAATATTTTAGGAATTTGCCGACGATCGGAATAAACTCTCAATCCAGGCTTGCTAATCCGTTTGATAACTGCAACGTAGGGGTCTTTCTTCTTACCGAGATATCTCAGGCTCACATCCGGAAACTCTTTCCCATTATCCTTGTGCTTCACAGCATCTTTTATGAAACCCTCTTCTGCCAAAATTTGTACGATGCGTTCAGTCACTTTAGTGGCAGGTATCCTGATCATAGCTCTTCTTCTTGCGTTTCCATTTCTTGTGGCGGTAAGTGCGGCGGAGATGGCGTCGTTATTCGTGAAATATCAATCAGTAGTTTTTGTAGTTATCAATACCAGAATGATTCCTAACCTCTTTTTTCCTCCGTTTCCTCGAATTTAATTTCGTGTATTTGGGATATCTAGTTTAGAGACATTTGACAAATTTTCAAACCAAGTTTTTTTCGTAGAAAATTTCGGTTTGAAAATTTGTCAAACTGATTATCCTAAATTATTTTAATCATTTATTTTTACAACACCTCGGGGGCTAAAGAGACTACTCTGGCAAAATTGTAATCTCTCAATTCCTTAGCGACTGGACCGAAGATTCTAGTCCCCCTAGGATTTCCTTCTTGGTTGACGACGATGGCCGCGTTGTCGTCGAATCCAACAATCATTCCGTTACATCGTTTTATCCCTTTACGAGTACATGCTGCCACCGCCCTAACCACTTCCGATCTTTTTATAGACATATTGGGTACCGCTTCTTTGACTACAGCTGTCGCGACGTCACCCGTACCTGCATATCTGCGGTTGCCAGTTCCTAATACTCGAATACACATTGATTTGCGGGCTCCGCTGTTGTCTGCTACATCTGAATAACTTTGAGTTTGAATCGTTTGGTAATCGAGAAAAATAATAGGTTTATTTGTAGTATATCCGGGTGAAAAGAGATATATTCCGCCAAATAAATTTTGAGAATAAGTGATTTATTTTGGGAATAAGTGATTTAAAGTTATCGCAATTAATCTAACCCAATGGGTGAGGTGTATTCGCTTTGGCAACAATCGGGGTGACGCTTCAGACATGACATTGCCATCACTGTCACCACTACCATTTCTTTCTAGACCATTTGCTTCTTTTTCCATTTCCTCCGCCTCTAGCAAGTATCACGACTCTGTGGTAGCTACTACCCGAGTAGGCACGGGCATTTTGTGGGCAGCCATCGCCATAGCTTTTTTGGCTACATCTTCCGATACCCCACTCAATTCATAAATTATTCGGCCTGGTTTAATTGCGGATACCCAGTATTCCGGAGATCCTTTGCCCGACCCCATACGCGTCTCCGCGGGTCTCACGGTGACGGGTTTGTCGGGAAAAATGCGTATCCATAGCTTCCCGCCTCGACGGGCATAGCGCGTTATTGCCCTTCTTCCCGCCTCTATTTGTCTAGCCGTAATCCAAGCAGGTTCGAGGGCCTGTAGAGCAAATTTTCCGAAGGAGATGGTGTTGCCACGACTAGATATTCCCTTCAATCTTCCTCTATGTTGCTTACGATATTTAGTTCGTCTGGGGTTACAGTCGATATCGACAGAATTTATCAATCTCTGATACAGAACTGGACGTGGAAGTCTCCTCTCAGCCAGCTCCTCATAAATTTGCTACCAATTTGCATATTTCGCGAATTGACTAACTACTTCTACGTCATTTTCTCCCCTTCCCCTCGATTTTCATCCCATTTATAAGTAGCAGTTCAAACATTACTTGGTACTAAATCCACGGGCGAAAATAAGCTCGATCTTATAATTTATTTTCTGCTTCCAAAGCATGGGCTTCTTTCGCCATCCCATCTACCAAATCTCGATATTAATTAACTGAATTAATGAGATTCAGAAGTCTCCTCGTTGTTCCAGTCTCTCACAACAAACGTTTTGGTTCCCCCCCCCCGGCGACGGAGCTTTCCATTCCACCTCAATTTCGTCGAGTCAACCTTCCTAGCACTAATTGACTCGAAGCTCTACTTCAGATATTGACAATTATTGTCAATTTGGAGATTGTGCTACATGACGAAGCTTTTCGGGAGTTGAGTGGTTAACCATACGATTTTGAAAAATAGAAATAAATAAAAATTTAATTATTTTGATTTTTATTTCTCAAAATAATCATAAATTGTTATTGGTTTCAGCTTCCCCGTAGAAAAATTTTCCACGGATAGAAATTTCATTTGCAATGAGATAACCCCACCTCATCTTCGGGATTCACTTATTAAGTACTCGGAAATAGGCGGTCAATTACCCCATCAATTAGTTTATTTTTATGGATAAAGAGATGTTGCTTGAACGAGTCACACACTAAGCGTAGCAAAGATCTCTTGGAGTTTGAAACGGAAGGAAGAAATTGAAACTGGAGTGGGATAAAGCTAAATCAGGTTGTGTCAAAATTCATTAAATAGTTTTTATCTCACTGGGTGGGAATCACCCAGTACCCCGAAATGTCCAGGTCTTTATGCCTAAAACCCCATAAATCGTCTGAGCCGGGTGGTAGGAGTAACCTACATGGGCTTTAATAGTTTGGAGGGGGACTCTACCTTCCCTAGCCCACTCAACCCGAGCCATCTCACTACCGTTGAGTCGTCCGGCTATTTGTATCTTAATACCTCTGTCGCTAGTTTTTCCAACCAGTTCGATAGCTTTTTTCATAGTTCGTCGAAAAGGAACTCTATTTCTTAATTGCGAGGCAACATGTTCCGCCAATATTTTTGGTTCCCCATAGGGTTGGGTGACACTACTTAGTATTACTCGGAGCTTCCGACTTTCGATCCCTAAGATGTTTTCGATATCGCTCTTCATTTGACTAATCCCCAAACTTTGCTCTTCAATAAGTAAATCAGGAAATCCCGTATGTATATCAACCCGAATGAGATCTGTTTTCCGTTGGATTTCAATATGTCCAACTCCGCCATAGTTTGTAGTGTCCTTCACGTGTTTCGCAATATACTTCTCGACAGAGGTGCGTATTTGTCTATCCCCCTCAAGAAACTTCGGATAATCTTTTGTCTGTGCGAACCAATGAGAATAATGCTTCTAATTTACGCCGAGTCGAAAACCGAGTGGATGAATCTTACGCCCCGTATCTATTTCTCCTCAACTCAATATTAAATTATTTCTTACTTAGTAATTTTCTCCGTATTTTCACCTAACTTCTCAACACGTTCCTATTGGTAAGCATCTCATATGGAGTCATCTTCCTACCTCTCCGACAAAATTGGAGTTTGACTTAATGATTACTTTACAAATGGGTTTTTTTATCGGGTAACCTCGGCCTTGGGCTCGAGGGCGGAACCTTTTCAAATATGTGGAATTCTCGACTCAGGCCTCACTAATGAACAAATCGGATTTATTCAATCCGAAATTGATATTGGCATTTGCCGCTGCAGAAAGAATCAGTTGCGATATTAGATAACACGTTTTATAAGGCATAAATTCGGGTAATACAAGTGCTTTTCCGTACGGACAACCCCGGATTTGATCAATAATCCGTCGTATTTTGGTATCTGACACGCGGATATTCTTCCCCAGAGCTCGCGCCCCGATTTCTGATTTCCCCTTGTTTTTCATGAAGTATGATTTCCTAATCATCGACGAGATCCTTTATCATTTTTTGCATGTCCCCTAAAATTTCGAGTGGGCGCAAATTCTCCCAATTTATGACCCACCATGCGATCGGTTACATAAATAGGTAGGTGTTCCCGCCCATTATGAACGGCAATGGTGTGACCGATCGTGATGGGTACGACTGCAGAAGCGCGAGACCAAGTTAAAACCAATTTTCTTTCCCTTCGTATATTAAGATTTTCAATTTCTCGTATTAAGTGATTAGCTACGAAAGGACCTTTTTTTGATGAACGTGCCATAGCCGATTAACCCCTTGCTTAATATTTTCATTTATTAATAACCTTTACGTCGACGAAGTATGAGGGGGTTGCTATATTTTCCACCTCTCCGACTTCTTTTTCCAAGCGCGACATGCCCCCAAGGGGTTGATGGCTTTTTCCTACCGATCGACGTCCTGCCCTCCCCCCCCCCGTGGGGGTGATCCACAGGATTCGTAGCTGACCCTCTCACTTTAGGCCGTCTCCCCAACCAGCGCTTAGATCCAGCTTTTCCCAAGCCTTCATTGTTGATATCGATATTTCCGACTCGTCCTATACTTGCTAAGCAGTTTTGAGATATTAAACGAATTTCGTTGGAAGGTAGTCTTAGCGTAGCGAGTTGACCTTCTTTTGCAACTACTTTTGCTGCTGCGCCAGCAGCTCTAACCGATTACCCGCCTTTCCCAGATTTCAATTCTACATTATGTATAATGGTACCTAAAGGTATTTTCGTCGAGGTAGACCCCCCCCTCCTCCCATTCCCCCTTGAAGGGAAAAAAGCGACTGGGGAAGACCCCTTCCCAAACTGTACAAGCCTCTTTCGAAGCATACAGCTTTCTGGATATGAAAGGCACCGCTGCTGGGTTTCGGTAGTACCAAATTGATGCCTACCAAAAAACGAGTAATTCTTGGGCCATCTTTATTGTATCCTTGGCGTTTTCGCCCGCATCTGGCTTTCCCTTAAAAATTGAGTGTTTCTTAAGAACTTAGCGGCAGAATTGGTGACTTCGATGATTCGCGTTAGCATTAGTCAATGTCCGGGATAACTTAGGAAACCTCTTTCTTCTCTTTGGTACCGACGTAATTTCAGTTTTACGCATCTCTTCCCTGTGTCATTCTGTGGCTTCGATTTTGCCTCCGACTGCCAAATCAAATGAATGTTTTGAATTCGTACTTTCCGCGCCTTCGGCATACGCATGGGACGCCCTTCGTTTGTCGTCACGACTTTGAGGTTGTTTATCTGTTTTCCATATTATCTTACCTCTGCAAATTGATGGATATTTAATTGCTTCAGACTTTGGTTTAGCACACGCTGTTGTCCCTATTTCGGTTATCCCAATCAGGTTTACTCCATATTTTTTTAAATAAGTTCAAAGTAGTGCCAGGTTTATGGGCCCAGCTTACAACCCGATCGATTAATTTCGGAATACGCGAATCAAGTATTCAACCCGCACTCAGAGGTAGGGCATTTCCGACTGAAACGGATGCGTCGGGACTAGATGTTACGATATCCCCAACTCCTATTCCCCGTGGATGCAAAATGTATCTTTTATCACCATCTGCGTAGTTGATCAAACAAATGAAAGCGTTGCGATTGGGGTCGTATTCGATACTGGCTACTCTTCCGGGAACATTCAACTTTTCTCGCCGAAAATCAATTTTTCGATATAAACGCTTGTGCCCGCCCCCCCTATGTCTACTGGTGATGATTCCAGCATTGTTGCGACCATTTCTAGATACTCTGCGGCAAGTCAATTGCTTGTGGGGCTTGGATTCCGTCGTTTCCCCGAATTGCAGAATGGCCCGGTTCCGGGTGCCTGGAGTATACGCCTCATATAGTAATATGGCCATACTTATTCTTCCTTTCCATGTTTATGCATAATATTTCATTTGATGAGAAAACAAACTTTCCTCAAGTATTAGTTTAAAAATAATGGGATAACGTAATTAGCTCGAAGTCTAGCAATCATTTTTTTTTTACTTGTAGAATTCGAACTCGATTTCTTTTTTTTCTTACTTCTTACTCGACTACTATTGATACCCCCCACTTTAACATCAAAAAACTGTTCAATCCAATTTTTCATCTCGGTCTTAGTTAACTTCGAGTCTACATGAAAAGTATATTGGTTTTGTTGCAACAAACGAATAGACTTCTCGGTAATTAATTGGTTTTTCAACCTCTCCGTAATATCCTCCTCGCTTTGTCCATTTTACTACAACTTCCTCTTCTCTCCTTCTCGTAACTCCCGTATAGTCTATTAGTTTGGCTTCACCCGCCGCTAGTTCCGGATCCGCTTGTTTCGCAAATAGACTTTCGGGTTATCTTTCTCTCCCACCACCCCCACCCTAATTGCATCCAACAGGAGTTGAACCCGTGAATTCGCCAATTATGAGTTGGGTGCTTTAACCGCTCAGCCATGGATGCTGAAGTTAGTATAATACAGTTGACGAAGCAATGTCAAGGAACGAAAAAAGTTGCAATTTGCCTCTCCCGCCCAGCGTGTGTGCCTACCAACTCAACAAGTAGTTTTAGTTGTTGAAAGGATTCCGTTGAGAAATGAAGAAGGACAAACAAGCAAGAAAGAATTCGAGACGAAACTGCTGGTGGGTAATCTAACCAAATGATGAGGGATTCCTCGAGAAGTTAACAATTAGTCCTTATATTGAATGATTATGAATTATTCAAGGAAGAATGGATTTGAAACATACACGAGGGAGGTTCTGGGAGCAATATCAGTTGTGAATCTCTTATGAACCAAGAGCCGTGTGAAGTAAGAATTTCATGCACGGTTCTGAATGAGCGGAAAGATCGGAAATCTTCTTTTCGACTCTGACTCTCCTATACCAGTCGTTGCTTTTTTCTCCGTTACCTCCAAAGTAGCAGCTCCGGCTTTATTTACGCGACTCTTCGGTCTAATTTTTCCACATTTATCTAATGAGTGGCATATCGTGGTAGGATTATTAGCTGCCTCTAGCATGATATTAGGAAATCTAATTGCCGTTACTCAAATAAGCATGAAACGTATGCTAGCTTATCCCTCTATAAGCCAAATTGGATATATTATGATTGGAGTACTTGCTGCAGACCCGGAGAACGGTTACGCAAGTATGATAACTTATACGTTTATTTATATACTCATGAATCTGGGAACTTTTGCTCGTATCACCTCATTCGGTTTACGAACCGGAACTGATAATATTAGGGATTACGCGGGATTATACATGAAGGATCCTGCTCTAACATTCTCTCCGGTTTTACGTTCACCATCCCTAGGGGGTATCCCTCCACCATCCGGTTTTTTTGGTAAACTCTATCTATTTTGGCATGGATGGAAAGCTGGTTCGTACCCATCAGTTCCGGTAGCGCTCGTCACAAGTGTCATTTCCATCTACTATTATCTTAAAATAATTAAATTAATGTTCACTGGGAAGAATGGGAGGAGCGATGCATCCACAACTTATATACGAAATTCATTAGTTTCTCCATCAATTTCAAAAAGTTCTATTGAAATAGCTATGATCATTCGTGCACTAGCATCAATCCTATCGGGTATATTAATAGATCCCATTATCGGGATCACACGGAATACTTTATTCCAGACCCACTTCTTGTGACGCGAACTTTTCCTTTTCGAATGATTTTTATTAGAAGCCGGTTCTGCTGTCCCAACTAGTCTGTCTGTCTCTGCAACTTACGAAATAGTTATATCTTCTTCGGTAATTGATCTTGACATTCTCCTATCTAGCTTGTATTTGTCTTTTCGCACCCGGAATGACTTGCTAGGAAAATGATCACCCGTCTACTCCGGAGGAGATATAAGTATTTTCGCGCGATGCACAGCTGGGGTTGGGCAGTGACGGACGACCCATGCTGCTACATCCAAGTGTTTAGGCGGAAAGAGAATGCCTATCTTTTCTGCATCTTCATATGTTACTATTTCATTGACACTGAAAAAAAGATTTGCTTACGAGGCAGACGTGGGCTTGTCAGGTCGTGAAAAAAAAAACTCTCTGTAGGAAGAGGGAAGAGGGAATCAACCACCCCTTTAGGGATGATTGATTGCGGGCGGGAATAGATTTGAACCCTCGGCCGTCGTCAGTATGAAGTGGAACCTTACCACTCCATGAAAAAGCAATGAGTAATGAAAAAGGTCCAGGTACCTCGTCTAAACCTGACCCGAGTGGAGTCTCCCAGTAAGTAAATTTGGTAAAATAGAGATGAAAATTCGGTTCAGCAGTTGACAGGTATATAGATATACTCGTATAATAGGATTGGTGAGCGTAACTACACTGCGTTTCCCCGCTTCGGAAGAAGGGTAGGCATACTAGACTCAAAATATAGTACCGCATAGTACGGAGGTTCGAATCCTACGCGAGGCGTCCAGAGTTCTCGCATTTCTGGAAGAAGTCCCTCGACTTCTCGCTTCTCACCAATGGAACCCAAAATCTTAGTAGTTGGTTGCTTGGTGTCTCATCAAACATACGGGGGGTGGGACTCGAAATCTCACCATCCCTTCCTTGTTCCCAAAGGACTCCAAATCCTTTGAATGGGACTCCAAATCCTTTGAATGGGACTCTAAATCCCATTCATAAGCCAAGTATCTGGTTAGGGGTATCTAACCAGATACTTGGAGTTTCCATTTAAACTTTTAGAATACTAAATTATCGACCGAGCAATAGATGAATAAGATTCTTCGATAGCTATCTTCGGTGTAGCTCCCAAAATTACACGCCGACTCCTCCCGAGACAAAATACAAGATCCCGAGATAGAAGGGAGATTTCATCTGGAGATGATTGATTGCGGGCGAGGAGGGATTCGAACCCCCGACACCGTGGTTCGTAGCCACGTGCTCTAATCCCCTGAGCTACAGGCCCCGACCCCACTGGATCCGTTCCGGGATTCACTTCTACGAAATAGACTGGACTGGAACCAACTTCT